ATGTCTCAATCTGTATCAGAACGGACTCGAATTAAAAGTGACCGTTACGAATCTGGTGTAATCCCTTACGCTAAAATGGGTTACTGGGATGCTTCATACGCAGTAAAAACTACTGATGTTCTTGCTTTATTCCGTATCACACCACAACCAGGCGTAGATCCTGTTGAAGCTGCTGCTGCAGTAGCTGGTGAATCATCAACAGCAACTTGGACAGTTGTATGGACTGATTTATTAACAGCTTGTGATCGTTACCGAGCTAAAGCTTACCGTGTAGATCCAGTTCCAAACACAACAGATGTTTTCTTCGCTTTCATCGCATATGAATGTGATTTATTTGAAGAAGGTTCTTTATCGAACTTAACAGCGTCTATTATTGGTAACGTATTCGGTTTCAAAGCTGTATCAGCTTTACGTTTAGAAGACATGCGTATTCCTCACTCATACTTAAAAACATTCCAAGGTCCTGCAACAGGTATCGTTGTAGAACGTGAACGTTTAAACAAATATGGTACTCCTTTATTAGGTGCTACAGTAAAACCTAAATTAGGTTTATCTGGTAAAAACTACGGTCGTGTAGTATTTGAAGGTTTAAAAGGTGGTTTAGACTTCTTAAAAGATGATGAAAACATTAACTCACAACCATTCATGCGTTGGAGAGAGCGTTTCTTAAACTGTATGGAAGGTATTAACCGTGCTTCTGCTGCAACAGGTGAAGTTAAAGGTTCTTACTTAAACGTTACTGCTGCTACTATGGAAGAAGTAATCAAACGTTGTGAGTACGCTAAAGAAGTAGGTTCAGTTGTAGTTATGATCGATTTAGTAATGGGTTATACTGCAATTCAAAGTGCTGCTTACTGGGCTCGTGAAAACGATATGTTATTACACTTACACCGTGCTGGTAACTCTACATATGCACGTCAAAAGAACCACGGTATTAACTTCCGTGTAATCTGTAAATGGATGCGTATGTCTGGTGTAGATCACATCCACGCAGGTACAGTTGTAGGTAAGTTAGAAGGTGATCCTTTAATGATTAAAGGTTTCTACGATGTATTACGTTTAACTCACTTAGAAGTTAACTTACCATTCGGTATTTTCTTCGAAATGCCTTGGGCTAGTTTACGTCGTTGTATGCCAGTTGCATCTGGTGGTATTCACTGTGGTCAAATGCACCAATTAATTCACTACTTAGGTGATGATGTTGTATTACAATTCGGTGGTGGTACAATTGGTCACCCTGATGGTATCCAAGCCGGTGCTACAGCTAACCGTGTTGCTTTAGAAGCAATGGTATTAGCTCGTAACGAAGGTGCTGATTACTTCAGTAACGAAGTTGGTCCTCAAATCTTACGTAATGCTGCTAAAACATGTGGTCCATTACAAACTGCATTAGATTTATGGAAAGATATTAGTTTTAACTACACATCTACAGATACAGCTGATTTCGCTGTAACACCAACTGCAAACGTATAATAAATTACTTTTAAAAAATTAAAGGAGTATTTGAATAGTGAGACTTACACAAGGTTGTTTCTCGTTCTTACCAGATTTAACTGATGAACAAATTGAAAAGCAAATTGCTTACGCTATTAACCGTGGCTTAGCAATGAATGTTGAATGGACAGATGATCCACACCCACGTAACAGTTACTGGGAATTATGGGGTTTACCATTATTTGACATTAAAGATTCTGCATCTGTAATGTTCGAATTAAAAGAAGCTCGTAAAGCATGTGCAGCTGGCTACATCCGTGTAAATGCATTTGATGCAAGTTACGGTACAGAAAGTTGTGTTATGTCTTTCATCGCTAACCGTCCAGCTAACGAGCCAGGTTTCTACCTAGAGCGTACTGAGCGTGAAGGTCGTTTCATTCAATACACAATTAAATCATACAGTGTACAAGCTAATCCTGAAGGTGCTCGTTACTAATTTTATTAGTAATTACTCCAAACGATGGATTAACTGTTAATACTTAACTTAAAAGTTACTTATTTGCATTGATTTTACATTTTTGAACAAGAGTTTTTTAACTCTTGTTCAAAAATTTTATTACATATCCTCTTTAAAATCTACTTCCATAGTTAGCTAATTTTTGTTATGAATAAGTTAGTATTAAGATATATATTGTTATAATTTTAATTATAAATTAATTATTATTACGTTAAAATAGCAAACTTATAATTTAACAATCTTCGTACAAATTGAAAAAATACAGTTAGATTTAAATAATTTTAAATCTAACTGTATTTGTATTTAGAAATATAATCCCAACATGTCTGGGAAAAAACGATTAATCTCAATGATAAAACCTGCAGTAAATGTCATCCAAATAGTTAGAAGAACAGGAGCGGTTGATAAATATTTTTGAAAGTCTTCCATAAAAAATTAAGTTAAATTAAGTAATTTACTATTGTTCAATAATAGTGAACATATTGATCTATAAACAATTAACGAGGTGAAACAGTCACTTCATCATCCGGTGCTACTAAATCACCACTAATTAGTTCTTGCCAAGCTGAAATTGGCCAAATATAACCAGTAGTCATGATTTTTAAAGCTAATGGAACATTGATAATAATTTCATTCTCTGCTGGATTTTTCGTTGTACTTACAGCACGTAAATATTTACGGCCAACCCAACCAATCCAACCTGAAATATAGATGAAGCCAAAACCAGGTAAGATAAATTCTGCAGCATGAGTCCATCGACCATCAGCAATTAAATGTGGTAAACCATCCGTTCCACATAATAAATCTGATCGACTATATTTATCAAAACGAGCTTTAGTTCGATCAATTTGTTGTTGTAGTGCTAAAGCGGGAGGTGAATCTGCTTCATACTGTTTCATTCTTAATTCTAACTTTTTGACACTACCATTTAATCTTTTTGTAAAAGCTGGAGATTCACTACATTTCTTTAATCCTCCAACCTCTGCAAAAGCTTGATTTGGAGTAAAGATTAATAATAATGCAAAAAAGGAAGCAATTATATTAAAACGTTTCATAATTAGTAACTGAGTTAAAATTTTAAATTTATTTTTGGTAAATGATTTTAAAGAAAAAACTAAAATTATTACTATATATATTACTGTAGTTTAAAAAAAAATTTTTTGTTTAATATATTAATTAGAATTAGTTTGCAATAAATAAAAAATAAATATTATTAGACATTCGAACCGATTTTTTGAATAAAAAAGGTTCGAATATCCATATAGACTTTAAATTATTCGAAATCTTTACGATTTGGGTTTCTTGATGGATCACCTGAAAGAAGTCCAAAAATAAATAAAGACACAAAGAAGATAACTGTTGTATAAACCAAAATTTTTAAAGTTAGCATTTTATTTTTCTTAAAAGTTATTTTTAATAGTATCTATTATACTAAAATAAAATGATTCTAAATTATTTTTAGTTTTTTGGACGAATTTCTTAAATTCAAATATGTCTTCGGGATTTAAAAATTCTACTTTATTTTAACCTAAAATAATATTCTAAAAATTTTACGGTCGACAAATTAAAGACATTTTAAAAACATTTAAATGATATTCTTTAGTATTGAAAACAGTTGGTTCTGTTTTGCTTAACGTCGAAGGTTGCTTTTTCAAAATTTTTAAACGTCCCTGAACAAGTACATAATCACCTTTCTGATAATATGTTTGCGCTTGTGTGCCTAAGGCACCAAAAAAATAGATAATCACTCGTGTCAAAGGCTTTTTCTTTTGACTTTTTGGTCGAGCCGGAGCTAATCGACTTTCACAAAAGACAACATTATTTTTTTGTGATGGAACAGAATAGGTTTTGAAATCTCCAGTTAATTTGACTAATCCCAAAAAATAACTTGTAGTTCCAAATCTCATTGTTTGTTTTAGATAATTAAATTTCGTTGTTTTTGAACATCTTCAAAATTAATATCACGTAAACGTTTTAATAAACGAATAAAGTATTCTAAGAAATAATCATCTAATTGAACTATTTCTTCGGAATCTACTTTAAATAATTTATATAAATCAAAGGTTGATTTTGAAAAATTATTTTCAGTGTTTAAAATCTCAGCAAAGGCTAAACGATCACTAATATTTTGACCCCACTCAAAAAATCCAAAGAAACTACTAATTACTTTTAAGACAATTAATGGAACACGCTGCACACGTGCTGTTTGACCAGCTAATTGTTCACATAATGTAATAATTTCAGATGAAACCCAACCTTTTAATCCACTTAAGAAGAATGTTTGGTTGATGGTTTGTGGAATTTGTAACGAACGTAAACTAAATTTTGCAATATCTTGTGTATCCATATAAGCAATATAAGTATTCTCATTGGTTACCCAAATCGGTAAATTTTCTAAGATTGGAATTGCATATTGCTCAATTAATCCTTGATAAAATCCTGTCAAACGGAAAATTGTATATGGAACGTTTGAAGCTTCTAATTTTTTCTCAATTCCATATTTTAGTTTCATCAATGGAATATTTTCAAATTGCTCCACATTTTGGGCAGAGAAGAAAATGAAACGTTGAATATTTGCCGCTTTCGCAGCCTCAATTAATGCAATTTTCCCATCCCAGTCTACATTTTTTAAGGATTCTAATTCATTCGGACGACTTGTTGAAGCATCAATAACGGCGGTAATTCCTTTAAAACATGGAGGTAATGTTTCAGGCTTTGTTAAATCACCATATACTAATTCAACGCCCCATTCTTTTAAAAAGTTTGCTTTTCGGAAATTACGCACCATACAACGAACTGGGTAACCTTTTAGTAAGGCTTGTAAAACCATTTGTCGGCCTAGTGTTCCTGTTCCACCAATAATTAATAAACTCATAATATCTAAAATTCTTTAACTATTAAAAATTGTACTTTGTAAAATATCTTCGGCTTCTAAATTCACTAATTCTTTTTTTGTTAAAACTTGACCACGACTATCAAAAATTCGGTTTGCCTGACGCATACGAGCTCGATCTAACGCATTCTTAACACTTCGTGCATTTGCGAATAATGGCATTTCTTTTCTCTTTGTAATATATTGAGTTAATGCAATCTCTGCGTCTGGTGTTAATTTATATTGTTGATCATCTAACATAATTTTTGAAATCTGTAGTAATTCTTCAACACTATAATCTGGGAAGTCAATATGGTTTGCAATACGTGATGATAATCCTGGATTTGACTCATAGAATTTATCCATTGGTTCTTTATAACCTGCTAAGATTACAACTAACTCATCACGTTGATTTTCCATAACTTGTAATAAAATTTCAATGGCTTCTGCACCATAATCTCTTTCATTATCAGGTTTGTATAAGTAATAAGCTTCATCAATAAATAAAACGCCACCCATTGCTTTTTTAAGAACTTCTTTTGTTTTTGGAGCGGTATGTCCAATGTATTGTCCAACTAAATCATCACGTGTTACCGTTAATAAGTGACCTTTTGAAATGTAACCTAATTGGTATAAAATATCAGCCATTTTCAATCCTACAGTAGTTTTACCAGTTCCTGGACTACCTGTAAATGACATATGTAAACCTGGGTTTGCTGATGTAATACCTAGATTTCGACGTAATTTATCAATTAATAATAATGCCGCAATTTCTCGGATTCTTGATTTTACGGGAGCTAAACCAACTAACTCTTCATCTAATAAGTTTAAAATCTTGGCAATTTCAGTTTTAGCGTACTCTTCTTGTAAATTAATCGGTGATGTGTTCATAAAAATGAATTATAAAATTAAATAAATAAACTTTTATATGTAAAACTAGATAAAAACAACTAGTTTTACAAATTTATACCATGTAATTAACCAATTGTAAAGGTTGGGATACTTGATAAACAAATAAATGCAAATCCTGCACTTCCACATGCTCCAACAAAAAAGCCACCTTTAAATCGGTTCCAAGCTTTTCTAGTTTGAAGATCGTTTTCAGAGCTTGATTTGTCTTGACTAAATGTGGCGATACCATAAATTGTTAATCCTAATGTTAAAATAAGAATTAATCCAATTGTTGAAAGGAAGCCAGCAAGTAATGCAATATCAGAATTACGCAATGGACCTAATAAAGCAAATGGGCCGATTAAAAAATAACCATGTGCTAACCCAATTTCCAACCCACGTAATAAAGGTGTTAAACCGAATCGGTATGCTGGTAAATTTTGTAAAATTGCACGTGTCGCCGCAGATGATGTAATTGGTGTTGCTAAATGACCTACAAATGGATCATCATTATAAGGTTTAATAAAATTAGCCATAAAGTTAATTCAAAGATTAGTTAAATTAATAAGAAAATTGTTTAATTAAATTGAATATAAGGTTAGGTCGAATTTAACAAAAAATTCTATTAACCAAAATTTTTATATAGATTACTATATAATATATATTAATATACAGAAAAATTTTTATAAATTTCATTTAAATAAAATAAAAAAGGTTTTTATGACAGTTGCTATCGATTATTTTTTACTAGTAGGTTTTTGTTTTGCTCTTGCATCAGGTTTATTTGTAGGATTAAAATCAATTAAATTAATTTAATTCAAAACTCAGATCAAATGCAAAATGAACAAAATGAAATTCGTCGAGATGAAATTATAGGATCAAGACGGTTTAGTAACTATTTTTGGTCATTTGTTTTATTTCTAGGAGGAATAGGTTTTTTACTAGCCGGTCTTTCGAGTTATTTTAAAATTAATTTATTACCTTTTACAAATACAACTGAACTAGTATTCATACCTCAAGGTTTAGTAATGATGTTTTATGGAACCCTAAGCTTTGGCATAAGTGTTTACATCATTACAACTGTACTTTTAGATATTGGTGGTGGTTATAATGAATATAATCGGATTGAAAGTTTAGTAAAGATTGTTCGAAAAGGCTTTCCAGGCAGAAACCGTGAAATTCTTTTAACTTATCCGCTATCGAATATTAAGTACATTGGAATTAAAATTACAGAAGGATTAAATCCAACACGAAGTATTTATTTGTGTTTAAAAGATGATCGGAAAATACCTTTAACACCCGTTCAAGAACCAACGTCTATCTCAAATTTAGAAGAAGAAGCAGCGAGTTTGGCAAAATTTTTGAATTTGAAATTAGAAAATATTTAAGATTTTATTGCTTTTATGTCAGCATAATTTTATAATAATATTATGCGGGCATAGTTTAGTGGTAAAACCTTAGCCTTCCAAGCTAATGATGGGGGTTCGATTCCCCCTGCCCGCTTTCGTATAACACTTTGAATGAGCAACAATTTTTTTATAGAGGAATATATTATGTCTGGTGGATCTACAGGTGAACGTCCGTTTTCAGATATTATTACTAGTGTACGTTACTGGATTATTCACAGTATCACAATCCCGTCACTTTTCGTATCGGGTTGGTTATTCGTTAGTACAGGATTAGCATATGATGTATTTGGAACTCCACGTCCAAATGAATACTTCACTCAAGATCGTCAACAAATTCCACTTGTGAATGATCGTTTCAGTGCGAAACAAGAATTAGAAGATTTAACTAAAGGTTTATAATTAATTTTTAAAGGAAAAAATCATGGCAAAAAATATTAATCAACCTGTAGCTTATCCAATTTTCACTTTCCGTTGGTTAGCAGTTCATGGCTTAGCAGTACCGACAGTATTCTTTTTAGGTGGAATTACAGCAATGCAATTCATTCAACGATAAATTAATCTATATATACGAGGTAATCTTTTATGACAGGTCCAAATCCAAATAAACAAGCAGTTGAATTAAATCGTACGTCTCTTTACTGGGGACTTTTATTAATTTTTGTTTTAGCAGTACTGTTCTCAAGTTATTTCTTCAATTAATCTTTATACACTAGGAGCTTTTTTTTATGGCAAATACAGGTAGAATCCCGTTATGGCTTGTAGGTTTAGTAGGTGGATTAGCAGTAATTACAATGCTTTCTCTATTTATTTATGGTGCATACTCAGGTTTAGGTTCATCATTATAAATACAAATGAAATTTAGTACATAAACAATTTGTTTATGTACTAAATTATTAAATTTTAAATTCTTTTCTTTATCAAAAAGAATCAAATTATCCCACAAAGTTAATAATTATTACATTCAAAAGGTCTGATAAAAGTAAAATCTGAACGTTTTATCCTGATAGATAATATGAAAGCGCTTAGTACGATTATTAGTAAATATTAGTAAACAGGATAATACATTATTTCAATTGGGTTGCCTGGGACTCGAACCCAGAACAAATCGGTTAAAAGCCGAGTACTCTACCATTGAGTTAGCAACCCTACAATTAAATAATAACATAAAAATATCAAACTAGTAAAGTTTTTATTTTGAATTTTTTAAAAAAGATTTCAATTTCTAAAATTAAAGTAAAAGAATATTTTTACTTTATTAATTTTTAAGTAGAATTATAACTAATATTAGTGGTTATTATATTACTTAAAATTTTATTAAAAAATTGATAATAAGGATTTAAAAAATGGTTAATTGGCAAATTATCGGACAATTGGTATCAACTGGTGTTATTATGTTAGCTGGTCCTGCCATTATTGTTTTATTAGCATTAAAAAAAGGCAATTTATAATTTAATATCTAGTTCATTTCGATCATCTATAAAAACATTTAAAATATACTTATGATAACTTTATTAACAGTTCTATTCGTTTTAATTTCATTAGCATTAGTTGTAACAGTTCCAGTTGCTTTAGCAACACCAGGTGAATGGGAAAGCTCAAAAGATAACTTCAATACTGTCTTTAAAGCTTGGGTTGCATTAGTATTTGTAATTGCTACAGCAGATGGTATTACAAATTCGATCTAAATAATTCGAAATTATAGTACAAACTATAATTTCGAGCTCTGAAAGTCTTGACAAAATTAGATAACTTTTATACAATATAATTAGAGATATCATATTAAAGTATTTATGATATTGTAAATAAGCGGGCATAGCTCAGTGGTAGAGCGCGACCTTGCCAAGGTCGATGTCGCGCGTTCGAATCGCGTTGCCCGCTTAGTGTTTTCAATAGTTCTACGATTGAAAATACCGCCCCCATCGTCTAGAGGCCTAGGACATCTCCCTTTCACGGAGGAAACAGGGATTCGAATTCCCTTGGGGGTACTCTTTAATTTTTTAATTTCTTCTAAAACTTGACAAATGTTTCGTTAAATATGATTATAGATGTAATTTAAGAAAGTCTATTTTTTAATTAAAACAATTGAATTTTATTCCGTTGTCAAAAATTTACACTTTTGAGATAAAAATCTTGATAAAATAAATTTATGTTATATTCTCTGAGACTTTTTCTATTTTTAATTAACAGTGATCAACCAACAATTTTAAATTGGTTTGATAGTAATCTTGAAACTAAAACTTCATTAGGACAAGATGATCCAATTTATAAAGTAGTACAATCGTTAAGTTTATTCAAAAATGATCTATTGCAAAAGGTTCAAGATGGATTAAACTTGACCGATATCGAAAATGTCATTTTCTTTCTAATTTTCGTCCGATTTATTATTTTAATTTTCCGCTTTAATTTAAAAACTTCTACATACATTACGTGTATTGGGATTTTTGCAGGTTATTTATGGTATCGACATTTAATTGATATTGTTACTATGTATAGTCAATTATTAATTAAATTCCCTTATTGGAGAAAATTAGGGGTGAGTGCAATTGAACTTCAACGAAGTAGTTATGCACTTGCAAAAACCGACATGCAATTAGGATCCAATGTCCATTGGTATCAACCTGGGCAATTACTTTATTATGCCTTTACAAAAGGAATAATTCATACAGATGCAGACACGGGACTTCGATATTATATGGATCCAATTTCAATGATAATTTCAAATTTAAATGAAACGACCAAAGAACGGATTCTCCCATATTATTATCAAGTTTATAATGTTATTATCCCATATTTTGTCCAAACAATCGGGGAATTCTGGCAACAATTATCAGGTATTGTAGCTTATGCAATGCTTACTCGGGTTGGAAAACGTTACTGTCCTTATTTAGTACGTTGGCATTGGACGTTTTTACTAATCATGGGTTTTATCGAACAAGTTATGATCTTTTTCGTGTTTAGGGTTGAATATTTCCAACAAAATGTTCTGGAGCCAAATCTAGTTTTTAATGTTGCAACTCAAGCTTCGGGAACACGTGCTGTGACTATTAGCTCAACTGATCCAAATCTATTATTCCAATTTAATGCTTTAAATATTGTTTTACTAGTTTGTATTAGTGTACATGTAGCTTCAATCTTTTTTGGTCTATTACACGCCGTTTACGGTCAATATTTTTATGTACCGTTATTTGTTGAAACAACTGAATTACACATTGGCCCACGTCCAAAAAACAGTATTTACAGTGGTGGTAATACAGCTTGGCAAGATGAAAAACAAGCTAATATTTATCGTAAATTCCCTAAACTTTGGTATGGATGGTTTGGAAGTGGAAGCAGTAAAGACAATTGGATTACTGGACCATTAAAAGGATTTTTCCGAACAACGAAACAAAAATTCCTAGGATTATTTCAAAAGTAATTGATGTGACAAATTATTATCTATTACACTGATCAATTTATTCTAAGAAATATTTTGTGACGATATCACCCCCTTTAAAAACTCTAACAATATTATTTTAAAATTTGATTTAATCGCAACTTATAAATAATTTGTTAGAGTTTAGTTTTTTGAGCGGAAACTACCAAAAACGAAATCTACTATGATTTCACTACATTTTATTTTTTCAATCTTTATAGATAACGAACGGTTTGGTTCCTACCAAACACTTCAAAAATTCTTCTTATTGAAAATATCCATTCTTTTGGATTTTACAAATTTTTTAATTAATACAAAATATTTATATTAATTAAAAAGTAAATTTTAATATGTTAAAGGGATACATCATCAAGCTATTTTTGTAAGAGGTATCCAGTTAACATAGATCTATTATTATAGAAATATCAACCAAAAAAAAAGGTCGTTTCCAAAAAAATAAACTCATTTTTAAGTTATGAAGACCAAATTAATATGGTAAATAAAATTTTTAGTACTAGTAAACTAGATTAGAAGTTAAGCTCAGCAGCTTGTACTTTTTCGAATTGTTTTTTCTTTAACACTAAGAAAATTTGTGTTAATAATACACAGAAACAGAAACCAAGGTAACCAATGATTCGAATCGGATTTTGTAAAACGATTTCTGACTCTTCTTGACCAAATCCACCAGCATTTGGATCAATATTTAGTTCTTGGTCTGCTTGAACAATATCACCTGATTTAACTGTTAAAACTAATCCGTTTGGAACAACTTGTGATGTTTTTACACCATCTGAATTGATAATTTCAATAGTTGAATCACCTTTTTCTGCAGTAGTAATACTTGTAATTTGACCTGCTTGAGTTGCACCAAATACATTCATATTACTCTTTTCACCTGTAGGATAAACTTGACCACGGCCACGGTTTCCACCAGCGTAGAATGGGTATGTTAAGTATTTAACATCAGAATTCTTTTCTGGATCAGGAGCAACAACTGGGAAAATTAATTCTTGGTGTTTCTTTCCTGCAATTGGACCTACAACAAACATATTGTCTAATTCAGTACTGTAAGGCGAAATAAATACACCTTTGTTTTTTGCTTTAATTTCTGGTGAAATTTGGTTTTTTGAAGCTAATTTAAAACCTTTTGGTAAAATTAAAATACCACCAACATTTAAGTCAGCTTTTTTACCGTTTGCACCAATTTGTTGTTTAGTTGTATCATATGGTACTTTTACTTCTACTTCAAAAACTGAATTTGGTAGAACTGCTTGTGGTGCTTCAATCTCAATTGCTTTTTGATTCAAATGACAATTAGCACAAGCTAATTTCCCATTTGCTGCACGAGGGTTTGAGTAATTTTGCTGTGCAAAAACTGGATATGCTACTGAATCTGGTACGTAAGATCCAAAAACATTTACAGCAATCGTCGAAGCAAATAAAAGACTTTTAAAAAACTTGTTAGTTGCCATAATTTAAATACTTGTTAAGTATAAATATTCTATAAATATATAAGTTAATTTTTTATTAAAAACAAGATTCCTAAACCAGACATATACAATAGTATTATTGCAAAAGACAATAATAATTGTGTTAGTGGATCAGTTGACGGTGTTAAAATCGCTCCCAGAATTGTTGAAAGTAATATGACATAACGCCACGCACCTAACATTTGTTTTGGAGAAACAATATTTAGCAATCCTACCAAAATTTGAATAATGGGAATCTGAAATGCTAACCCTGTACTGTAAAATAAAACAAGAATAAACTCAAAGTATTGATCAAAAGACCAAAATGGTTCAAGAACTTCTTCACTATAATTTAAGAAAAAATTTAATGCAGCTGGGATTAAAGTGTAATATGAGAAAGCTAATCCTAAACCGAATAAAATTAATGAACCTATTAATAATGGAAGAATAATTTTTGTTTCTTTTTTTGTCAGACCTGGTAATAAAAATAAAATTAATTGACCAATAGCAACAGGACTTGAAAATAATAAGCCGGTATAAAATGCTATTTTTACTGTCGAAATAAAATATTCTCCTGGTGAGAGTTGAAAAAATTTAACGTTATTGATTGGAAGTTCTAAAATTTTAACTAGACTTTTTACTTCCACAAATGAAAAACATGTAAATAATAAAATTATACCAACGATTAAAAAAATACGTTGTCTTAATTCCTCTACATGCTCGGAAAACGGCAATTCTAGTGTCACAACTGAATTATTTGTAAAATTAAAATTCGAATTGGTTGGCATATAGAAAGATAAATTTATACTATTTGATAATTTATATTTTTTTTCAATCTTATAAACAAATGTTTACAAGATTGAAAAAAAATACTTATGATAAATAATTCATAGCTTCTACTTTGGCTGTTGCTTTTTTCAATTCAACAGACGCATCTAATAAACTCTTATCATCTTCAGCTTCTTCAACAGCAAGTGTTGCTTTCTCTAGTTCTGCTGCTGCTTGACGTAATTCGATATCAACAAGTTCTTCAACATCGTTTACTAAAACTGTTACACGATTTCGGTCAATCTCTGCTAATCCACCACATAAAATAATAGGTGTCCATTTTTCATCTAATTTGATTCGTAATAGACCTGTATCTAATGCTGTAATTAAGGCTGCATGACCATCTAATACGCCTACTTGTCCAGTTAAACCCGGTAAAACTACCTCATCTGCTGTTGTTGAACAAATGACTCTGTCTGGAGTAAGGACACGAATGTTCATAACCATATATTTGACTCCTTATTTTAGAGTTTCTGCTTTTTCGATTGCTTCGTCAATATTACCTACTAGGTAGAATGCTTGTTCTGGTAAATCATCTAATTCACCTTCTAAAACCATAGTGAAACCTTTGATTGTATCTTCTAAGCTTACGTATTTACCTGGTGAACCTGTAAAGATTTCCGCAACGAAGAATGGTTGTGATAAGAATCTTTCAACTTTACGTGCACGTGCAACAGTTAAACGATCTTCTTCTGATAACTCATCGATACCTAAAATTGCAATAATATCTTGTAATTCTTTGTAACGTTGTAAAGTTTCTTTTACTGTTTCAGCAACTTCGTAGTGAGTTTCACTTACAATACCAGGTTGTAACATTGTTGAAGTTGAATCTAATGGATCTACCGCTGGGTAAATACCTTTAGCTGCTAAGTTACGAGATAATACTGTTGTTGCATCTAAATGAGCAAACGTTGTAGCTGGAGCTGGATCTGTTAAATCATCAGCAGGTACATAAACAGCTTGAATTGATGTAATTGAACCTTGTGTTGTAGATGTAATACGTTCTTGTAAAGCACCCATTTCAGTTGCTAATGTTGGTTGGTAACCTACCGCTGAAGGCATACGACCTAATAACGCTGATACTTCAGAACCCGCTTGTGTGAAACGGAAAATGTTATCAATGAATAATAAAACATCTTGCTTGTTAACATCACGGAAGTACTCCGCCATTGTTAATGCAGTTAAACCTACACGCATACGTGCTCCTGGAGGTTCATTCATTTGACCGTATACTAAAGCTACTTTAGATTCTGTGAAATTACTTTCGTTAATTACACCAGATTCTTTCATTTCTTCGTATAAATCGTTACCTTCACGAGTACGTTCACCTACACCACCGAATACTGATACACCACCGTGAGCTTTTGCAATGTTATTAATTAATTCCATAATTAATACAGTTTTACCTACTCCGGCACCACCAAATAAACCAATTTTACCACCACGACGGTATGGTGCTAATAAATCAACTACCTTGATACCTGTTTCAAAAATTGATGGTTTAGTTTCTAATTCTGTAAATGCTGGCGCATCTCTGTGAATTGGTAATGTTTCATCGAATGAAACATCTCCTTGCTCATCAACCGGTTCACCGATTACATTGAAAATACGTCCTAATGTTACAGTACCTACAGGTACACTAATAGGAGCACCTAAATCAAGTGCTTCTACACCACGTTTTAAACCATCTGTTGAGCGCATTGAAACCGCACGAACTTGATTATCACCTAATAATTGTTGTACTTCTACAATTGTTGAAGTGCCATCAGTTAATTCAATTTTAAGTGCACTGTAGATAGGTGGTAAGTTACCACTAGGGAATGCAATATCTAATACAGGACCAATGATTTGAGTAACGAAACCTTTATTTAAATTAGTTTTTACCATTTTGATTTAACATATTAAAATATCTTCGAATAAATATACTTTCAAACGTTTACCTATCATTTCTAATGATGAGGGGGATATTACAATTTATTATACAGCAAACCTAGGACAATTCTTGAATGCTCTGAGATTCAAAAATTTTCAATTGGAACAATTTATGAATTATTATCCATAAATCGACCGGTTACTTTTAACCAATTTCTGGCACCTGGGTAATTATCCGGAGCTAATTTTAAAGCTTGAATCCAATATTCGGCTGCTTTATCAAATAGTTCTTTTGATAAATCAATATATTCATCGTCATCAAAGGTTTGAGCTCGTAACGCTTGAGAGTGATAGATTACAGCAATATTATTTAAGGCTTGAGGAAGGTTAGAATTTAATGCTAGTGCTTGATGATAAAATTCTAATGCTTGTGTATATTTCCCTGTATTTCCATAAATTAATCCAATATTATACAGAGTATAACTGCGATCATATGGATCTTCTTCGACTTGTAAGGCTTCATAATAGTTTCGTAATGCTTCTGCATACTGGCCTTTTCCTTGGGCTGACATTCCTGCCCTATAATACGAAAAGGCTTGTTTTTCCTGTTTACTTGCCGGTAAAACTTTTAATAGAATATCAGCAATTACTGTAAATGTTTTATCAATAAAATTTCCCATAAAATAAATTTCTCCTTAATATAATGAATCAAAATTGGGGTGAGTTATTATTTTCTGGAATAATAACTCACAATGTTTTAAATTGGATCTGATGCAACAAATGGAAATAACGATAATATACGAGCTCTTTTAATTGCTTTTGATAATTTTCGTTGTTGTTGAACCGTTACTCCTGTCGCACGACGTGGAAGGATTTTTCCTTGGTCAGTTACAAATAATCTTAATAAATCGATATCTTTATAATCAATTTTTTGATTTAGACTAATCGGTGAAATTTTTTGTTTTTGTCTTGCCATAACTTATTTAATTTCTTTATGTGTAGTAGGTTTATTACAATTTGGACAATATTTTTTTAACTCTAATCTTTCTGGGTTATTTCGACGGTTTTTTTGCGTTGTATATCGTGATACACCAGGTGAACGCTTATTTAAATTAGAACGACATTCTGTACATTCTAAAGTAATTAAAATTCGAGTGCCTTTATTTTTTGCCATAGAAGTTTGAACTTAATAATTTTAATAAATATATTGCCTAAAAATTTTTATCTTATCAAGGTTTAATGAGAAATTAAGAAATTTTTTTAAAAAAACCTTTCAATTTTTTAATGATTATACTAGAATCTTATATTATATTTTTATTTTAAATATTACGTGATAACTTATTTTTAAACATATGGCTAATAACAAATCTGCAAAAAAACGAATTGGAATTGCAAAACGAAATCGTCTACAAAACCTTTATTACAAAACGTCTGTTCGAACATTAACAAAACTGTTTTTTAAGACTTTAGAACAAACGCCTGAATCTAAAGAAAAATTACAAACAATTGTAAATTCTATCTATAGTTTCTTAGATAAAGGAACAAAAAAAAATGTTTTTCATAAAAATACAGCAGCTCGACAGAAAGCAAGAATTGCTAGCGCTCTTTCAAATAATAGCTAAATTATAATATAAGAAACAGAGTGTGTCAAAAATTGAAACTGATTTGTCCCCGAATTAGGTTTCTATTTTAATTATAATAAACTATGCTAACACGACATTATTGTAGTGAAACTTGCAATAATGTCTAAGTTAGAAGCTGTATAATGTTATTCTATTAACTTAAAATTATCTTTCAATAAAATTATTTATGGCATAAACTAAAATCATGCACAAAAACATTAATTATATCAATGCTCTACCTGATTTTCTTGCGATGCAAAGAGTAAGTTTTTGTTGGTTTATTACTCAAGGTCTAACTGAAGAATTAGCGTTATTTTCAAAAATTTACGATTTTAGTCAGAATACAGAATACCTAATTTTTAGTCAAGAATATTTATTAATTAAACCCCTTTATAACTTAATAATTGCAAAGAAATATAATGGAAACTACCGAGCACAGTTAGTTATCCCAATTGAAGTCCGAAATAAAGTTCTTAACCAAGTTCATTATCAAAACCAATTTCCGATTATTACTTTACCTTTAATGACTACTTATGCCACATTCATTATTAATGGATGTGAACGTGTAATTGTAAGTCAAATTATCCGAAGTCCTGGGATTTATTTTGAAAAAAATAAAAACCAACGAATTCAAAACCACTTCAAACGCAAATTATCAGCAGATATCCATAGACTAAGAACATTCTTACCAGCTGGTGAAGCTTTCATTTCTGAATTTGATTTATTCTTTTCAAAACCTAAATTAGACCAACCAAGAATCAATTTTACAGATACAGATGATAAAATTATTGATTTTTTAAAAAATAAACGGGTTAAAAAAATATTTACAACCTGGGAAAATCAAACCTATCAGTCACAATCACAGGAATCCAATTCTATTCCAATCTCATATTATTCTTTGGAATTTTTAAAGCAAGCCAAAAATGATTCATCATTTTCATTTTTCCAATGTTTTAAATTCTATGTTTTAATTTCACAAACGAAACAATTAAAGTCAAACTCTCAAATGAGTTTACTCTTTTTGAAATGGTTAAAACAGAAATATACATCTCCCACTACAAAAACGAACTTTACTAATGAAAGCATTAGTACCTTATTAAAATATTTCCAATTTTTATTAAAAGTTTTAACGAAATATAAGATCCTGACTCAAAATGAACCGAAATCATTAGGAATTTCTAAGAAACAAGTAAATCTATCCCAGGATCAAGTTCAAAAAATTATTAATGTATATTCAAAAACAGTTACTAATTCGCAACTAACAGTTCAGCTTCAATTAAATTCACGATTAGTATTAGTGACAGACCATTTAATGAACTGGTTCTTTGAGGGTCGAAATTTTTCATTCTTAAAAGAAAATATTCAAAAATCGTTAGTAAAAGAAGCAAGTACAAATCAATTAACCCAATTTGCTGTTTTCCGTCCAACGTTATATTTCTCAACGAGTCTAAAAGATCAATTACGTTATTTATTTGGTCAAATTCATACGTCTTATGAAATTGATCCAACTCCATTTGATAAATATAAAAATAATATTTACAAACGTACGAAACGATTGCGTCAATTAGTTAAGAAGGATGCCAGTTCATTTGTAATTCAAGCTGAAAAAGACTTATTAAAAAAAGATAAAAAAGTATTAAAAGAAGAATTAGCAAGACATGATAATTATCTAAAGAAACGAGATAAATATTTAAAAAGTAAAACACAATTACTTTTATATCAAAAAGATCATGAAATTAAGACAGAATATCATAAGAAATATAATGATAAAGAAGTCTATTCAGCGACTCTAATTCCAGAATATGGTTCATGGATTCGATTCAACTTCCAAAAGAATACGAAATTAAATGCCTACAATTACCCTATTAAGAATCAAGAAGAAGAACTTATTATTCAATTAGATAAAATTACCCAAAAACCTATTCTTATACTCTTAAAAGAAATGGGATTAACAGATTTGGAAATTTATCAAAATTTATATTATTCTGATTTCTTCTACTTTAATAAACCATTATTAATTAACTCAACATACTTTAAACAGCCAATTAGTCGATTCGATTCGAATCTTGAATATTTCAAGAATATCTCAGAATTTTCACAAATTTTTGATCCGAATTATTATAATTTAGGAAAGGTTGGAAGACTAAAAATTAATAATCGCTTAAGTTTAAAGATTAGTAACCGTCTTCAAATCATTACATATGAAGATATTTTCGCAATTATTGATAAATTAATATCATTAACAATTTCAAAAGCTGTTCCGGATGATATCGACCATCTTAAAAACAAACGAGTGCGGTCAATTGGAGAATTGTTACAAAATTTATTCCGAATTGGATTCCAACGATTAGTTCGAAAATTACGAAATCAAACAAATACAATTGAGTCAAATTATCTTTTAAATTTTAGCGTAATTAATGCAACAATTCGAGAATTTTTCGGATCAAGCCAATTATCACAATATTTAGATCAAACCAACCCTCTTTCTTCATTAACACACCGTCGTCGAATTAGTGGTTTAGGACCAGGTGGTTTAAATCGAGATCACATTAGTTTTTCTGTTCGGGATATTCACCCAAGTCATTATGGTCGAATTTGTCCAATTGAAACACCAGAAGGGCAAAACGTTGGTTTAATTGCATCTTTAACAACATGTGCTCGTGTTAACAAACTTGGATTTTTAGAAACACCGTTTTGGCGAGTAATCAATGGTAAAGTTCTAAAAACTGGAAATCCTATTTATTTAACGGCAGAAGTAGAAGATTTATATAAGATTGCTCCAGCGGATGTTGCTACCAACAAAAATAATTATTTAATAAAAAATATTATTTCCGTTCGATACAAACAAGATTTCATTAATGTAACACCATCAGAAGTTGATTTTATTTCCATTTCAACAATTCAAGTTGTTTCCGTTGCTGCCTCTTTAATTCCATTCTTTGAACATGATGATGCAAACCGAGCTTTAATGGGATCAAATATGCAACGTCAATCAGTTCCATTAATTTTCCCTCAAAAACCGATTGTTGGAACCGGGTTGGAAAATCAAATTGCCGTAGATTCAGGGATGACTTTAAATGCTCATATTTCTGGAATTGTAAATTCTGTAACGGCAAATAAAATTGTTATCAAAGATAGTAATAATAAAAAAGTAATCTACAAACTACAAAAATATTTACGTTCTAATCAACAAACATGTATTAATCAACGCCCTATTGTTTGGAAAGGGGAAAAAATTCAATCGGGACAAATCCTTAGTGATGGCCCAGCAATTACTAATAGTGAATTATCATTAGGTCAAAATACATTAATTGCTTATATGCCATGGCAAGGTTATAATTTTGAGGATGCTATTTTAATTAGCGAACGTTTAGTTTATGATGATATTTTCACTTCTATTCATATTGAACGTTACAAGATTGAAATTAACCGAAACGCTGAAATTTCGGAACAAACTATGAAAATGATTCCCAATCTAAATTTATCGGAAGTGAAACACTTAAATGATGATGGAATTGTGAGAGTGGGAACATTTGTAAAATCCGGAGATATTTTAGTTGGAAAAGTTGTTTCAACCAATGCTTATGAACAATTGCCAGAATCAAAATTGTTACGGGCTATTTTTAGTACCAAAGCCAAAGGAGTAAAAGATAATTCGTATCGAATGCCTCATGGTGAATCAGGACGTGTAATTGAAACCGTTACCTTTAATCGTAAAACAAAATTAACCTATAAATCTGAGAAGATTTATGTTTTCATTGCCCAGATCAGAAAAATTCAAGTTGGTGATAAAATTGCCGGTCGACATGGTAATAAAGGAATCATTTCAAGAATTTTAGCACGTCAAGATATGCCATTTTTACCTGATGGAACTCCAATTGATATTATTTTAAATCCGTTAGGTGTTCCTTCTCGAATGAATGTTGGACAATTGTATGAATGTTTATTAGGATTTGCAGGGGATAAACTAAATTGTCGATTTAAAATTTTACCATTTGATGAAATGTATGGTTTAGAAATCTCACGAATTTTAATTAATAAAAAACTTCGCCAAGCTTCAATTAAGAAAAACAAGAGTTGGATTTTTAATCCTTATGCTCCTGGTAAAATGGTTTTAATTGATGGACGGACAGGAAAAGAATTTGAAAATCCAATTACTGTTGGAAATGCTTACATGCTAAAATTAATTCACCTTGTTGACGATAAAATGCATTCGCGAGCTACAGGACCATATTCATTGATTACTCAACAACCTCTACGTGGAAAAGCTCAACATGGTGGGCAACGTTTTGGAGAAATGGAAGTTTGGGCCTTAGAAGGGTTTGGTGCTGCTTTTACACTAAAAGAAATTTTAACTATAAAATCAGATGATATGCCTGGCCGAAATGCAACCTTAAACGCAATTGTCAAAGGACAACAAATTCCACAATTTGGAATTCCAGAATCTTTTAAAGTATTGCTACAAGAATTACGATCTATTGGTTTAGATATGAGTACATACAAAATTCAAAAATTCAGTTCTTCAAAACAATATGAGGTTGAAGTGAATATTGTTGAAAGATACAATGCTTTTTCGAAAACCTTCTTACCTACTTCAAATATAGATGATATTTCATTTTAAAAATTATGAAAAACTTTGTAAAAGAATTTAATTATATTAAAATTAAATTGGCATCCCCTTTTCGAATTTTACAATGGTCCAACCGTAAATTACCGAATGGTCAATTCGTAGGGGAAGTCCAAAAACCAGAAACGATAAATTATCGAACATTCAAACCAGAAATGGATGGGTTGTTTTGTGAACGCATTTTCGGCCCAAGTCGAAGTTTTGAATGTGCTTGTGGAAAATATAAGCGTGTTCGTTATGATGGTTTAATTTGTGAACGCTGTGGTGTTGAATTAACAGAATCGCGTGTTCGTCGCCATCGAATGGGATATATTAGTCTTGTTTATCCTGTTACACACGTTTGGTATATTAACAGTCGACCTAATTTTATGGCTCTTCTATTAGAAGTAGAAGAGTTTGAAAAACGATTAAATACAAGTTATACAAGTCAATCTGACAAATGTAAAAATAAACTTAAACTCCGAAATTTTGATTATTTTTGGACTTGTAATGGCTTAAAATTAACACCCTCTACAATTATTAGTTTGTGGGATGAACGAATTAAACGTATTAAACTTGCCTCATTAGCTTATTTTATTGCTGAAGATGAAATTTCATTCTATGGACTTCATTGGGATTTACAGCAGTATCGGAGAAGTCGTGAATTGGGTCGGAGTAATTATCCGTTAAAACCATATCCAAAACCACAAAATCGGCGACAACAGACACCAAAATATTTGTTAAAAGCTACTCCAAGTTTTTTAATTGGTGCTCCATTAATTAAACGGGAATTAGAAAAGCTAAATCTAGAGTCTGAAATTTCTCGAACACGTTGTTTTGTTTTAGTTTGTACAAAAGTATTAAATAAAGAAGAACCATTATATTATGCTTCATATTGGTTTAGAAAATGGGAACAACACCGATTGTATAAAATCCGCGAAAAAGCGATTAAACGAATTAGAATTTTAGAGAACTTAATTGGGACTGCATCCGAACCATCTTGGATGATTTTATCTATTTTACCTATTATACCTCCAGCTTTACGACCAATGATTCAATTAGAAGGTGGACGTTTTGCGACATCTGACCTAAATGAACTTTATCGTCGAATTATTACACGAAATAATCGATTACTTAGATTATTGGAAATTGATGCACCACAATTAATTATTCGAAATGAAAAACGATTATTACAAGAAGCAGTAGATACTTTAATTGATAATGGGAAACGTGGGAAAATAGCGTTAAGTGCAAATAATCGACCTTTAAAATCTTTGTCCGATATTATTAAAGGAAAACATGGTCGATTCCGTCAGAACTTATTAGGAAAACGTGTAGATTATTCAGGCCGTTCAGTAATTGTAGTGGGTCCGACATTAAAATTAAATCAATGTGGTTTACCTTATGAAATGGCAATTGAACTTTTCCAACCATTTATTATTCGAGAATTAATTAATCAAAATCTAGCAAATAATATTAAAATTGCTAAAAATTTAATTCAATCAGATGAACTTACGATTAAACCGGTTGTTGAGCAAATTTTGAAAAACCATCCCATTTTTTTAAATCGTGCACCAACATTACATCGGTTAGGAATTCAAGCATTTGAACCCATTTTAGTAAAAGGACGTGCAATTAAATTACATCCTTTAGTTTGTTCCGCTTTTAATGCGGATTTTGATGGAGATCAAATGGCTGTCCATATCCCACTATCACCAGAAGCTCAAGCAGAATGTTATATGTTAATGTTAGCACCTTATAATTTCTTATCACCAGCAAATGGTGAGCCAATTATTATGCCAAGTCAGGATATGGTTCTTGGTTGTTATTATTTAACAGCAAATAATATTAAAGGGTTATTAGGATCAAACTATTATTTCGCAAATCTGGAAGATGTAATTTTAGCTTACAATCAAGACAAAATTGAAATTCATACTTGTATCTGGATAAGATATACTGACGAAAATTATGAAAGATCTGACTTACAAAAAAGAGTTGTATTAGCTGATAATAGTGTGATTGAATATTATGAAAATCTACAAATTCGAAAAGATTCTAACGGTGAAGTAATTACACAATATTTACAAACAACAACTGGTCGAGTTATTTTAAATTATACAATTCAAAAAACTTTAAATTTTTTATAATTCAAAGATAACCTATTAAATATATTTTATGAAAACTTACACTTATCAAAATACCTTAATTGATAAAAAACAATTACGTCAATTATTAGCATGGAGTTTCACAAGTTATGATTCTATGCAGGCTTGTTTATTAGCGGATGAATTAAAATATTTAGGTTTTAAATATGCTAGCCATGCTGGAATTTCAATTAGTATTGAAGATTTAAAAATTCCATTTGTAAAAAATGTTATGCTTGAAAAAGCAAATCAAGAAATTTATAACTCTGAAAAAATATTTTTAAAGGGTAAAATAACCGATGTTGAACGGTTTCAAAAAATTATTGATACATGGAGTCTTACAAGTGAATCATTAAAAAACCAGATCATCTATTATTTTAAAAATTATGATCCACTTAACTCAGTTTACATCATGGCGTTTTCGGGTGCACGAGGTAATTTATCACAGGTTCGACAATTAGTTGGAATGCGAGGTTTAATGTCTGACCCAAGTGGTCAGATTATGAATTTACCCATTAAAAAGAATTTTCGTGAAGGATTAACAATTACAGATTATTTAATGTCTGGTTATGGTGCTCGAAAAGGGATTGTGGATACTGCATTAAAAACAGCCAATTCAGGTTATTTGACACGTCGTTTAATTGATGTATCTCAAGATATTTTAATTCGTGAAAAAGACTGTTTAACGCACCATTCCTTTGTATTTTCAAGTAAGAATTTTACAAACCCATCTGAAATTTATGATAAAATTTTAGGGCGAGTTTTAAATAAACCTATTTACGATCCTGAAACATTAACGTTACTTGTTGACAAAAATACTCAAATTACTCCTGAATTAATTCAAATTTTTAAAACTAAAAAAATTGACGAATATTCAGTACGTTCTCCACTGACCTGTCAATTATATCGTGCCATTTGTCAAAAATGTTATGGATGGGATTTAGCAAATGAAAATCTGATCGATATTGGTGAAGCAATTGGTATTCTTGCGGGCCAATCCATTGGGGAACCAGGTACGCAATTAACCATGAGAACATTTCATACTGGGGGAATTTTTACCTCAGAAGCTCGTCAACAGATTATTAGTCCAATGAATGGAATTATCCAATTCTATAAACGCTTAAAAACTGTAGTTTTACGAACAAATCGAGGAGAAGATGTTCTTGTAACAAAAAATGCTGGTTCATTAGTTTTGATTCCATCGGATAAAACAGAAGATTTAGTTAAAATTGATATCTTGCGCAATACAATTTTATTCCCAAAAAATAATCAATATCTGCCCAAAGATACTGTTATCGGTGAAGTAATTAATACAAATAAACAAACTAAAACAGAAGTTAAAACAATTTTAAGTGATACGTGTGGAGAAATTTTTATCCCCAAATTAAAACAAAAAATTAATTTACTAAATCATAATAAATTAATCTGGATTTTATCAGGCCAATTATATAATAGCCCGTTAAATTCATTTTTGAATTTTTATCCAGACCATAAATTAAATCCTTTTAGTTATGTTTTCCGTACAAAATTGATTAATCATTATAGTGGGGCTGTAACGTTTATAAATAATAAACGAAGTTTATATGAGGGACTAATTAAAATTAATCATAATAAATATTCCTTAAAGAACGCGAAATTAGAAAAATTTAACGTTGCTCGAAACTACAAGAATTATTTATTGACGCTAGAGGACAAAAAATATTGTTTAACTATTGCAAAAAATCATTCTAAAAATTGTTTACAATTAACTCGAAATGAAAAATTAGGTACGCTAATTAGTAATTCGTTTTTAACACTAACGGGTGGTGTTCTCTATTATGATTTTAGAAATAGTTTAAAAAATTATGATCGAACAAGACAGGTTGCCTTTCAAAAGAATAATTACAGTCTTTTTTCTTATGAGGATGAACTTACAGAACTAAATATAGAATATCAAAAAGCTGAAATTACAATTGCTCGCTCTGGAACAAGTATTGAAAAAGCCAGATGGGATATTCGAAAGGCTGAATCTGATATCTATTTTTTAACAGAAGGTTTTTCAAAGATAGAAAAAGATAATAAAGCTTATCCAATTCTGAAACGTAAATTAGAAAAAGCAAAACGCAAAGAAGAAGATGCTTCGCGTAAATTACTTCGGACTCAACGAACATTATTAAATGCGAATCGAAAATTAAAAAAACTTGAAAATATTGAATCCAAATTTAGAAAATTTGTTGATAAATTCTTAAAAGTAAATTCGAATACAATTACACCAATTGTGAAATCACGCACAATGGTTTGGTTAGAAGAAGAAATTCACAAAATCAACTGTGAACAAAATCTTTTATTTATTGAAGATGGCGATTTTATTTCCAAGGGCTTTGAACTTATTCCAAATTTATTTTCAAAAACTTCTGGGATTGTAAGTATTACACCCAAAGGCAATAATACACAAATTATTTCGATTAAATCGGGATTAGTTTATAAAGGTAATAAATTAAATGAGGTAAGTGGCAAAGTTTATTATCCTGGTGAAGCTTTATTTTCTAATGTTAAAATTCAAGGTTTATCATTTTGTGACTGTTTAGACGACGATAATCAAGATCGACTTTTAGTTCGTCCAATTCAAATTTATGAATTCCCACATTTGACGACACCGTCACCTTTTGAACAAACAGCGAATGATTCACAATCACAGTTTAACTTTGAATCAAAAAGCGTTTATTTCTATAAACCAAATCAACGAATAAATGGAATCAAAAATGTTAATTTAATTGCTAATCTTTTACTTTTTAAAACAAATAATTTATTTAAAAAGCATATTAATTTGGAATTAACAAATAATCGACACAAAAAGTCAGTTGATTTTAACATTACTGAAAAAATTCATTTTAATAATTATATTGCTCCAAATTTACGCGATAAAAATATTGATCCTTGTTTCTTGGTTCAAAAGAATCAATTTGTAAGTAATTATAACGTTTTAGGTTACTTAGAGACGCTAACTTCAAATTCACTAGAAATTGTAAAATTTAAAATTAAGAAACAAAGTGAAAAGCAAATTTTCCTAATTTCAAACGAAGATTGTATTGTGGTAAACAAGACTGAAGTTGCAAATAAGGGATTGAATGATTTTATCATGAGTAAGTCAAATTTAGCTAAAACTGGTAAAATTATTATTGAAAATGATCAATTTGTGACCATTCAAAAGGGTCGACCATATTTCTTCCCAAACTGTAAAAGTGATAATTTAAAAGTAAAAACAAATTTACAATATAAAATTATTCCACAATCAAATAGTCATTTAAATTCTATTACAAATCAAAATATTTCAGTAAGCTATTATGATTTAAAAAAATTATTAATTCGTCGTAATTTAAATTATAGTACTCTTCAAGATAACAAAATTACTTTAAAGTCAGAATTTTCAAAATTATTTTTAAAAAATGCTGGGAAATTTTATAGTTGTTTAATTCCTAAATTTTCAAAGAAATTTACTGTAACAACAAAACGTTTAAACCCACAATTAAAAACAATATTATCTCCGGATATCAAACAAACTAAATCAGTCAATAAAACGAGATTTGCCCGAACAGTCTTACTACAAAGTTCTGAATTAATCCAGAATGAGAATCATACTATGAACGAATCACCCGTTCAAAATCAACTAACGTTATTGAAATTTACGGAACAACCATTTACGAAATCAATAAAAGCTGTTGGATTATATTCAATTACTGAAGATTATTTTGAACAAGATGTAAATAGTGTATTTTGTAAAAATACAGAATTTATTGAATCTGGGAAAACATTAGGTTTATTAAATTTAGAAAAAGAAATTACAGGTGATATTGTTCAAGGTTTACCAAGAATTGAAGAAATTCTAGAAGCCCGGAAAAAGAACATGATGGTGAAACGGATTCCTACAAGTCAAAAACGAGGTTTGTTAGCTCAGAAAACAAGTTTAGATGTTAATTTTGAATTCCAAAAAATTGGAACCCCAATCAAAGAGAATGAGAAAATTAATCCACATAAATTAGTAAAAGTTTATTTCAATTACTATGGCTTATTAAAATTCTTCTTATGTGATCGAACAAAAACCTTTAAGTATGCTAGGTTAATTGAAAATTATGAAGCATGTCATAAAAGTTTTAAAAAAGTTCAATTATTTATTTTAAATTCAGTACAGTCTGTTTATAAATCCCAAGGTGTTACAATTAATGATAAACATTTAGAAGTAATTATTAAACAAATGACAACGAAAGTTTTAATTACTTACGAAGGTGATACTCCATTATTACAACGAGAGGTAATTGATTTATATCACATACAATATATTAATAAAATCTTAATGAGTGAAAATAAACAAATTGCTTGTTACGTTCCATTACTACTTGGTATTACAAAAGCTGCATTAAATAATCCAAGTTTTATTTCGGCAGCAAGTTTCCAAGAAACAACAAGAGTTCTTACAAAAGCTGCAATTGAAGGAAGAATTGACTGGTTAAGAGGTTTAAAAGAAAATATTGTTATTGGCCATTTAATTCCAGCAGGAACTGGTTCCCAAAATTATAAACATTCGTTTAGAAAATACGTAACTAATAATCAATTTAGTGCTTCAGAACTTTTACAGAAACCTGGACAAATAAATTAATATTTGATAATGTTTTTAAAAAATTTGTCCACATTATAAATAAGTAATTTAAAAAATTATGTCTGATATCAGTTTAGCACAGTTATTAGAAGCAGGGGTTCATTTTGGTCATAAAGCACACCGCTGGAATCCAAAAATGTTCCCATATATTTACAGTGAAGTAAATAATATTCATATTCTAGATTTAGTTCAATCTGCAACTTTATTAAAGAAAGCGATGAGATATTTAGAAGTTGCTGCTAGTAAAAACCAAAAAGTTTTATTTGTTGGTACGAAACGTCAAGCAACAACTTTAATTGCACAAGAAGCAAAACGATCTAATTCATATTATGTAAATCACCGTTGGTTAGGTGGTATGTTGACAAATTGGTCAACGATGAAAGAACGTATTGAAAAGTTAAAAGATTTAGAGAAACAAGAATCTGATGGAACTTTTGAATTATTAACTAAAAAAGAAGCAGCTTTACGCCGTAAAGAATTAGCAAAGTTACGTAAATATTTAGACGGAATTAAATCAATGACAACTGTACCAGATGTTGTTATTGTTATTGATCAACGACGTGAAATTACTGCAATTGCCGAATGTCGTAAACTAGGTATTCCTGTTGTTTCAATTTTAGATACAAATTGTGACCCAGATTTAGTTGATATTCCAATTCCTGGAAATGATGATGCGGTTAGATCAATTAAATTAATTCTAACTTTACTTACAGATAGTATTATTAAAGGACAAACAAAATAAAAATTGTTCTAGATAATTCGTACTCGGTTAAAGTATGGAGATTAACAGTTTCGAAAATTAACCCTTAAATTGGGTTAATTTTCGAAAACAATGAACGGTAGAAAATATTTAATGTTGCTATTATTTCCTATATTAGATATAATATAATTAAGTATAATCATTATGCCCGGATAGCTCAGTTGGTAGAGCAATGGATTGAAGATCCGTGTGTCAGCAGTTCGAGTCTGCTTCTGGGCAATATATTAAAAGTCATTGTTCTTTTATTTTTTATGTACAGTACGGTTAGTATATAAAAAATTTATATAAATCAGATAAATTAATTAACAAAAAAAAAGTATAAAACTAAATTTATGGTTACTAGTCAAACTAAAACCTATTTTTTAGTTTCGAATTTGAAAGTTTTCTATTAAATAGAAAACTTTCAAAGGTAATTGAATAATAAGAATTAGTCAATAGGACGCATTGATAATACTGGTTCGTTAGCACGGTTAATACCTTTTTCGAAACCAGCTGCTGCTGCACGAGCACGACCTGAATGCCACCAGTGGCCTACTAGGAAGAAGAATGCTAATATGAAGTGTGAACAACATAACCATGAACGTGGTGATACATAGTTAACTGAGTTAATTTCTGTAGCTACACCACCTACTGAGTTAAGTGAACCTAACGGAGCGTGTGTCATGTATTCAGCCGCACGACGTTCTTGCCATGGTTGGATATCATTTTTAATTTTGTTGATATCTAATCCATTTGGACCACGTAATGGCTCAACCCATGGTGCACGTAAATCCCAGAAACGCATTGTTTCACCACCGAAGATAATTTCTCCACTTGGTGAACGCATTAAGTATTTACCTAAACCTGTTGGACCTTGAGCAGATGAAACGTTAGCACCTAATCGTTGATCACGAACTAAGAATGTAAATGCTTGTGATTGTGAAGCTTCTGGACCTGTTGGACCGTAAAGTTCACTTGGGTATGCTGTATTATTATACCAAGCGTATAATGCAGCTGTCCAACCCATAAGAGAGATTGCAGCTAAACTGTATGAAAGGTAAGCCTCACCAGACCAAACGAAAGCACGACGTGCCCAAGCGAATGGTTTTGTGAAGATGTGCCAGATTCCACCAGTAATACATAAAACACCAACCCAGATGTGACCACCAATAATATCTTCCATATTATTTACAGAAACAACCCAGCCGTCTCCACCAAATGGTGAACGGAAAACGTAACCGAAAATAACAATTGGATTTAATGTTGGTGTTGTAATCATACGAACATCACCACCACCTGGTGCCCAAGTATCGTATACACCACCGATGTACATTGCTTTAGCAACTAATAAGAATGAACCACAACCTAATAAGCATAAGTGAATACCTAAAATTGTTGTCATTTTATTTTTATCACGCCAATCATAACCAAAGAATGGGAATGATTCTTCTAATGTATCTGGTCCTAATAATGAGTGGTAAATACCACCGAAACCTAATACTGCTGATGAAATTAAGTGAATTACACCAACTGCGAAGTATGGTACAGTCGTAGTGATTTCACCACCTGGTCCAATACCGTAACCTAATGTAGCTAAATGTTGCATACAAATGAAACCTTGCTCATATAAAGGTTTTTCTGGTACGAAATGTGAAACTTCAAATAAAATCATTGCACCAGCCCAAAATACCATTAAGCCTGCGTGTGCTACGTGAGCACCTAATAATTTACCTGAAACATTGATTAAACGCGCATTTCCACTCCACCAAGCAAATCCTGTAGACTCGATGTCGCGACCTGCGATACTACTATTAAAGGGCGTTTCCACGTGGTAATACCTCCTCAGGGAATACAAAGTTTTCATGTGGTTGATCTTGAGCAGCCATCCACGAACGAATACCTTCGTTTAATAAAATATTTTTTGTATAGAACGTTTCAAATTCTGGATCTTCTGCTGCACGTAATTCTTGTGAAACGAAATCGTATGCACGTAAGTTTAATGCTAAACCAACGATACCTACTGCACTAGTCCACATACCTGTTACAGGTACGAATAACATGAAGAAGTGTAACCAACGTTTGTTTGAGAATGCTACACCGAAAATTTGTGACCAGAAACGGTTAGCAGTAACCATTGAGTAAGTCTCTTCTGATTGAGTTGGTGTGAAGGCACGGAATGTGTTTGCTGCATCACCATCTTCAAATAAAGTGTTTTCTACTGTTGCACCGTGAATAGCACATAATAATGCACCACCTAAAATTCCAGCAACACCCATCATGTGGAATGGGTTTAATGTCCAGTTATGGAAACCTTGTAAGAATAATAAGAAACGGAAAATTGCTGCTACACCAAAACTTGGTGCGAAGAACCAACTTGCTTGTCCTAATGGGTATAATAAGAATACTGAAACGAATACAGCAATCGGACCCGAGAAAGCAATAGCGTTATATGGACGGATACCAACTAAACGAGCAATTTCAAATTGACGTAAACAGAATCCGATTAAACCAAATGAACCATGTAAAGCTACAAATGTCCATAAACCACCAATTTGACACCAACGAGTGAAATCACCTTGTGCTTCTGGACCCCATAATAATAATAATGAGTGACCCATACTGTTTGCAGGTGTAGATACTGCTGCTGTTAAGAAGTTACAACCTTCAAGGTATGAACTTGCTAAACCATGTGTGTACCATGATGTTACAAATGTTGTACCTGTTAACCATCCACCAGCTGCTAAATATGCAGTAGGGAATAATAATAAACCTGACCAACCAACAAATACGAATCGATCTTTTTTTAACCAATCATCGATCAAGTCAAATAAGCCACGTTCTTGGTTTTGTCCAATAGCAATGGTCATATTTTAATAATCCTTTAATTTAATTATTGCAAGAATAAACACTTATTAAGGTTTTTATCCTAAACTCTTTAACCTTAAATTACTATTGTACCTTAAAAATTTAAAAAATAAACAAAATTCTTTATTTAATTCTTTAAATAATCGTTCACTGTTACTTGTGAAATTAATATTTGATAAATTAACCCTCAATATAAATAAAAATTTCTTTGATTTTATAGTAAAATCATTAATATTAAATCTAATTATTATTAATTAGCCTTAAAAAAAACTTTAAAAGTATATTATTATTTATGGAAACTTTATTATTATCTCGTTTACCTGAAGCATACGTTATTTTTAGTCCAATTGTAGATGTATTACCAGTTATTCCAGTTTTCTTCTTATTATTAGCATTTGTATGGCAAGCAGCAATTGGTTTTAGATAATTTAATTTTAATTTTAAGCTTATAAATTAGTTAAATCATTGTATAATACTATTCTAAAGTAGATATACGTATATTTTATAATAAAAACACAAATATTATGGTAGAACCTTTATTATCTGGAATAGTTTTAGGACTGATTACAGTTACAGCATTTGGACTTTTTGTTGCAGCATTTTTACAATACCGTCGCGGAAGTCAATTCTAAGCTTAAGCTTTAAATCTTTTTTAAAATTTACAAATTCTTGAAGTTTAGAAAAATAGCCAAAATTCAAATATGAATATTTTTCTAAACTTCAATAGGAATTCATGAATTCTATATCTTTTTATTTTTGGATTATTTGAGAAATTTAAAATGTAAAATAACAGTAAGATGTTATCTATCGATCTATATTTTTTATTTACTTTATTTTTAAGAAAGCTAGTGAAGGGATTTGAACCCCCAACCTACGGATTACAAAACCGTTGCTCTACCATTGAGCTACACCAGCATAGATTAGTTTGTTATAATTTAGCGATCAAATTAAAATAGTCTTAAGTATAAAAAGTTAATACTTGTTTTCATTCTTAAGTAATGATTCTAGATTAATTATATTTTATTGCGAATAATTTGTCAATACTAAATTGTTTGTTAGTATTTAAATATCGTAAACTTCTAAGATTTCGGTCTAAGAAATCATTGAATTTTAAAAGCATCGAGAATTCGAATAGTAATTTTCTCAAAATACTAGTAATGAAAGATTCAGTATTTGGATTAATGTTGATTAAATAGGCCCAGTAGGAATCGAACCTACATTGGAAAATTAGAAGTTTTCTGTCCTAATCCGTTAGACGATAGGCCCTTTTTTGTTAATATGGGTGATACAGGATTTGAACCTGTGACCTTCTGCTTGTAAGGCAGACACTCTACCGCTGAGTTAATCACCCATTTATTTCTATATTTTATAACTCTACCTATATTGTATAGAAAACTGAATAAAATGTCAATATGTCAAATAAAATATTTTTATAATGATCTTTTTATTCTAGAAAATTCTAAATTTATATGGATATATAAATTTAGAAATTAGTTGAAGAAATATTATTTTTTAAAAATTAGTATAATTCTTCTTCTTGGTGTACTAAGATTGTACAATCTGATTTAGGGTATGCAATACAAGTTAATACAAAACCTTCACCAGTTTGATCTTCATCTAAGAATGTTTGCTCAGATTGATCGATCTCACCTTCTGTTACTTTACCAGCACAAGTTGAACAAGCACCAGCACGACATGAGTATGGTAATTCAATACCTAATTCTTCAGCTGCATCTAAAACATATACTTCTGAACTACATTCGATAGTTGAGTTGATTTCTTCTTCTTCACATAATAACGTTACGTTGTAAGTTGCCATATAATTCCTTAATGTCTAAATAATGAAAAGTATGTATTAAAATATTTATAATACTCTTTTACTAATTATTATTATACTACTTAAATTAAATATGTGTGAAAAATTTATTTTACTTAAATGTTTGTTTTAGACGACTTGCTTTTCCTTTTAAGTTTCGTAAGTAGTATAATTTTGAACGTCTTACTTTTGACGAACGTAAAATTTCAATTGAATCAATTTTAGGTGAATGAATTAAAAAGATTCTTTCAATTCCAATACCTTGGAACGTTTTACGAACTGTGATAGTTGTATTTATTGAGCTATTTTTTTTCGCGATTACGGTTCCTTCGTAGAATTGAACTCGCTCTTTGTTTCCCTCAATAATTTTAACACCAACTTTAATATTATCACCAATTCGTACAGCTGGAACATCTTCCTTTAGAAAATTGGCTTCTACTCCACTTACTATTTGTTGAACATTTAATTTAGCCATAAGTTTAAATTATTAAATTTGATTATTTCTTATAAATAAGTTTACAACCACATTTGAAAAAAGACAATATTTAAATTATTTGAATGCATCCGACTGGATTTGAACCAGTGATGTTCCTAAGAAGACGGATTATGAGTCCGGTGCCTTCGACCACTCGGCCACGAATGCAGATATGGAGCTGATGGGAATTGAACCCACGTCCATCTAAACTTTTTAAGCTACTTTTATCACAAGCATAGTTCAAAAGAACAGAATATTGTTTTATATTAGTCTAAACTATTGGACGAAAAACGTCTAGTAATAGTGAAAAAATGTTAAGAAAGATAATTATTAGATAGCAAATTGTAATGAATTTGCTTTATTAACTCGAGTAAGAGAACCTACGAAAGTTAAAGCGGATAAAATTAAATTTTTAGCAGTTATTTTAAAGTTGTATATTTTTTTTTCGAAGAATATAAACTTCGACTTGATTCGTATCTTAATAAAATTTAAATGTCGAAACCAAAACAGCCCCATTTATATTCTATGTACTTTCTAAGCATGAAGGGAATCGAACCCTTGACTTTCAGAATCGGAATCTGATGCTCTATCCCCTGAGCTACACGCTTCTATTTTAAAAATATTTTTAATTTTTGTAAAATAAAAAATAGGTGAAAATTTCAAAAATAATAAAAATTTTTGAAATTTTCTGAAAAAAATTAGAAATAAATTTTTCCACCACCCCATTTCTCTGTAAGAATTTTTGGTTGTAATAAAATGTGACCAGAAATTGCTGTTAAATCTTCATCTGTTACAGAACGCATACGTGGGTAGATATCTGCACTTTTAATACTTGGGTGTACTTCTGCAATAGATTCTAATCCATCATACGTTGTTGGATTTTTTAAGAAATCTACTAATGCATCAATGTTATCACGACGTGGTGTTGCTAAACTTAGAGCTTCAGGATCTAAACCAACGTTAGGGTTTGTTTTTGTAATACCACCGATATGACATGCACCACATGTTGCATTAAATAAACGCTTACCACGTTTTACTTGTTCAGGTGTTAAGACAGTCGTTTTACCATTACCATCTTGAACAACTGTTCGTGTTGCTTCATCTAAATCAATTGCTGATGCGTTAGTTACGAAAAACCCAAAAACACCAACAAATAAAATTGAAACGATCTGTGAATACTTTTTAAGCATAAGGTAAAAAAAATTATTTACAAACTTGAAACCAAGATTTCTAAAAAGTTTCGTCAATGGTTAACTTTCCTTTTTATTTTTCTGCTTTGATTTTGCTAAATTAGCAATTAAACCTCGCAAACGAATGTTTTCCCAACCTGCAACTAAAACAGTTATAACAATCAAAACTTGACTGAATAATAAAATTGGATCTAATCGCCAACCATGAACCATTAAAATACAACTGTATAGAAAACCCATTGTTGAAAAAAAAATATCTTCATCACGTGCGATTTCTGGTTTAACATTTCGAAGAGAATATAAAATTAGAACGCCAACACTCACAATAATACCTAAGAAAATATTTGGACCAAAACTAACATTTATCATAAAAGATTTATTTGTAATAGAGCATAAGATAAAATTAACTAAAAAGAGTATAACCAAATATGTCTAAATTTTTAGACTATTATCCTCGTGTAACTTTATCACTTTTACTAATAATTGCTAATGCAACGCCAATAACAATTACAACTACGCCGCCTGCAACTAAACTAGATACAAAATTTGCTAATGAAGGTGTCATTTATAAAATTTCCTTTTTTTTTAATAGTAATAAAATTAAAAATAGTAAAATTAACTACAATATACATTGTATCAAGTTTTTATAAAAAATAGAAAATTTTTTATAAATTTTTAAACTACTATTGAGTACTTATCCTTGAGTTTTACGAAATATTAAAATTTATTGATTTATTGAATTCATTTAGAATCATTAAAAAATAGTAATGATTCTAAATGAATTTAATAAAAATTAACCAAACGAATTTCACTTATAGTTTACCAGAAACCTAATGAAACTGCTTTATCAATTGGTAAACATGCACCAATACCTAACCAAACTGCCGTAACGAAACCAGTAATAAATGCTAAGCTCGCAATTGGACGACGGAATGGATTTTGGAATTTATTAACATTTTCAATAAATGGTACAGTAATAAGACCAGCTGGAACAGCTGCCATCGCTAATACTCCTAATAATTTATTAGGTAATACTCGTAATAAATTGAATGTTGGGAAGAAATACCATTCTGGTAAAATTTCTAACGGTGTGTTGAATGGATCAGCAGGTTCACCCATTTGAGTAGGTGCTAAAACTGCTAAACCTGTACAACATGCAAGAGTACCTAACATTGTTAATGGGAAAATGTATAAAAGATCATTTGGCCATGCTGGCTCACCATAATAGTTATGACCCATTCCTTTTGCTAATTTTGCTCTTAATTTCGGATCGGTTAAATCGGGTTTTTTAATTACTGACATAAGATTGTTATTATTTAAATTATTTAATTGTTAAATTATAGAATTTATAGAGGACCTGAAATACCTTGTTTGCGAATCATTAAGAAATGAGTTAGCATTAAAACTGCTGCTGCTACAGGTAAAACAAATGTGTGAGCACTGTAGAATCGTGTTAAAGTTGCTTGACCAACACTTTCACCACCACGTAAAATTAAAACTAATGGAGGTCCAACAATTGGTACAGCTGCTGGTACACCTGTTACAATCTTACATGCCCAGAATCCTACTTGATCCCATGGTAATGAGTAACCTGTTACACCAAAAGATACAGTTACAACTGATAAGATAACACCTGTTACCCAAGTTAATTCACGAGGTTTTTTGAAACCACCTGTTAAGTATACACGGAATACATGTAATACTAACATTAATACCATCATACTAGCAGACCAACGGTGTAAAGAACGGATTAACCAACCGAAATTAACACTTGTCATAATATATTCTACTGATGCAAATGCATCAACTACACTAGGTCGATAGTAGAATGTCATTGCAAAACCAGTTGCAACTTGAATTAAGAAACAAGTTAAAACAAGACCACCAAAACAATAAAAGATATTTACATGTGGCGGAACGTATTTACTTGAAATATCATCAGCAATTGCTTGAACTTCTAAACGTTCCTCAAACCAATCATACACCTTACTCATAAGATAAGATAATTTTTATATTTTTTTACACTGTTAAGCAAACTTTTTAATAAAGGCGAGAGTGGGATTCGAACCCACGGAACCCGTAAAGATTCATCTGATTTCAAATCAGACGCAATCGACCAACTCTGCCATCTCGCCAAAAAGATTAGTTTTAAAACTAATCTTGATTTTATTAACTTTCGTATGTAGTTGTTTCACTAAATTTGATTTGACTAGGATTTGGATTTTTTCCAATTGAAAAATCACGGCTACCTACGGAAACTCGTCCTGGATTTACCTTTTCAGGGAAAACACCATCTTTTGGATGTAAATATTGAACTTCACCACTTGGGAAAATTCGATAAATTTTATAATTATTGATCTTAAACGTTCTTAACTGAGTTCCTAATGCTAAACATTGTTCTTTACGAGCCATGTATAATAGGTTTTCTCCACTACGCATCATTGCTGCTCCAGCAGTTGGCATTTCAAATATTTGTTCTTTTGGGCTTGTCCAAGTAATCGCATATTTTTCTTCCACTTCCGCTGAGCGTAACCAACCGCCGGTGCTTCCACCAAATGTTGGGAAAGGTGTTTTTAAGTTTAATGTCATCTGTAAAACTTTATAAATGTTTAATATTCAATATATAATTTTAATAAAAAAAAAAGTTTTTTCTCAAAATTATTCGAATGAAAACTATTTGCTTCTAGCGGAGAATGGATTTGAACCACCGACCTTCGGGTTATGAGCCCAACGAGCTAACCAGACTGCTCTACTCCGCGTCAAATAAACTAGTTTTTATTCTTACATCCAATTTATACTAATCAAAATTATGTTACAATTAATAATCTAATGAGACTTTAACATAACTCAATCCAAATTGTCAATGGGAATATTTCCAATGAATTCATGAGGGTAGTTTGGCTTGAAGGAATGGTTTCAAAAGTATTCGCACATTTTTTGTGAAAATGGTCTACAATATAGAAATGAAAACTCATACGAAACAGAGATCAACCTTTTCAAATTCCTGTTTCTATGCTTATGAGAGTTTCATAGATTTTTGTCTCCCAATAAGGAGAAATATTAATGGCAATAAGCTCAACAGATCTTCAGGAAAAAAATTTTGAAGTTTTTATCGATAAAGATGCAGTCGAAACGAGTTTCGCGAAATGGGCCCAACCAGGTCATTTTTCTCGAACTTTAGCAAAAGGTCCAAAAACAACTACTTGGATTTGGAACTTACATGCTGACGCGCATGATTTCGATACTCAAACTAATTCCTTAGAAGAAGTTTCTCGAAAAATTTTCAGTGCACATTTCGGACAATTAGCAATTATTTTCTTATGGATTAGTGGGATGCACTTCCATGGTGCATACTTCTCTAATTATTCAGCTTGGTTAAATGATCCTGTAAATATCAAACAGAGTTCTCAAGTTGTTTGGCCAATTGTTGGTCAAGAAATTTTAAATGGTGATGTAGGTGGTAACTTCCAAGGTGTTCAAACAACTTCTGGTTGGTTCCAGATGTGGCGTGCGGAAGGTATTACTAGTGAAGTGGAATTATATTGGATTGCAATTGGTGGACTTGCTATGTCAGCAATTATGCTATTTGCAGGTTGGTTCCATTACCACAAAGCTGCACCTAGATTAGAATGGTTCCAAAATGCGGAATCAATGATGAACCACCACTTAGCTGGTTTATTAGGCTTAGGATGTTTATCTTGGTCTGGTCATCAAATTCATATCGCTTTACCAATTAACAAATTGTTAGATGCTGGTGTGTCACCACAGGAAATTCCGTTACCTCACGAATTTTTAATTAATCGTGAATTAATGAGCCAATTATATCCTAGTTTTTCAAAAGGATTAGCTCCTTTCTTTGGCGGTCACTGGGGTGAATATTCTGATTTCTTAACATTTAAAGGTGGTTTAAACCCTGTAACAGGCGGATTATGGTTAAGTGATATTGCTCACCACCATTTAGCTTTAGCAGTTTTATTCATCTTTGCTGGTCACATGTACCGTACAAACTGGGGTATTGGACACAGTATGAAAGAAATTTTAGAAGCTCACAAAGGACCATTCACGGGTGAAGGTCACAAAGGTTTATATGAAATTTTAACAACTTCATGGCATGCTCAATTAGCAATTAATTTAGCTATGATGGGTTCATTAAGTATTATTGTGGCACACCACATGTACGCAATGCCACCATATCCGTACATCGCTACAGATTACGCAACACAACTATCTTTATTCACTCACCACATGTGGATTGGTGGATTCTGTGTCGTTGGTGGTGCAGCTCATGGAGCAATCTTCATGGTTCGTGATTACACACTTGCTGATAACTATAATAACTTATTAGATCGAGTGTTACGTCACCGTGATGCAATCATTTCACACTTAAATTGGGTTTGTATTTTCTTAGGATGTCATGCTTTTGGATTCTATATCCATAACGATACAATGCGTGCGTTAGGTCGTCCACAAGATATGTTCTCAGATAAAGCAATTCAATTACAACCAATTTTTGCACAATGGATTCAAAATATTCATTTATTAGCACCTGGAACAACAGCTCCAAATGCTTTAGCTACAACTAGTTATGCGTTTGGTGGTGAAGTAGTAGAAGTAGGTGGTAAAATTGCAATGATGCCTATTAAATTAGGTACAGCTGATTTTATGGTACACCATATTCACGCTTTTACAATTCACGTAACTGTATTAATTTTATTAAAAGGTGTGTTATACGCACGTAGTTCAAAATTAATTCCAGATAAAGCAAACTTAGGTTTCCGTTTCCCTTGTGATGGTCCAGGTCGTGGTGGTACATGTCAAAGTTCAAGTTGGGATCATGTGTTTTTAGGTTTATTCTGGATGTATAATTCAATTTCAGTAGTAATTTTCCACTTCAGTTGGAAGATGCAATCTGATGTTTGGGGTACTGTTTCACCGGATGGTAGTATCTCGCATATTACTGGTGGTAACTTCGCAAAAAGTGCTATTACAATCAATGGGTGGTTACGTGATTTCTTATGGTCACAAGCTTCACAAGTAATTCAATCGTATGGTTCTGCATCGTCAGCATATGGTTTAATTTTCTTAGGCGCTCACTTCATTTGGGCATTTAGTTTAATGTTCTTATTCAGTGGTCGTGGTTATTGGCAAGAATTAATCGAGTCAATTGTTTGGGCACATAATAAATTAAACTTTGCACCAGCGATTCAACCACGTGCGTTAAGTATTACGCAAGGTCGTGCAGTTGGTTTAGCTCACTACTTATTAGGTGGTATTGGAACGACTTGGTCATTCTTCTTAGCACGTGCAATCTCAATTAGTTAAATGATTCATTTAACGTTTATACATTCATAAGGTTTAAAATATTAAGGAATTCCTTACTATTTTAGAACAAACTAAAATTTATATAAATAAGGTATTTTATAATTATGGCAACTAAATTCCCAAAATTTAGCCAAGCCCTAGCACAAGATCCAGCAACTAGAAGAATCTGGTACGGGATCGCAACTGCTCATGATTTAGAAGCTCATGATGGTATGACAGAAGAAAACTTATACCAAAAGATCTTTGCATCGCACTTTGGTCACTTAGCTATCATCTTCTTATGGACTTCTGGAAATCTTTTTCATGTTGCTTGGCAAGGAAACTTCGAGAAATGGGTCGCTAATCCTTTAAAAGTGAAACCAATTGCGCACGCAATTTGGGATCCACACTTTGGCGATTCAGCTTTAAAAGCGTTTAGTAAAGGAAACGCATATCCAGTGAATATTGCATACTCAGGTGTCTACCAATGGTGGTACACAATCGGATTCCGTACGAATCAAGAGTTATACGCAGGTTCAATTGGACTATTATTACTTTCGTGTGCATTATTATTTGCGGGTTGGTTACACTTACAACCAAAATTCCGTCCAAGTTTATCTTGGTTCAAAAATAATGAGTCACGATTAAATCACCACTTATCAGGTTTATTAGGTGTAAGTTCATTAGCATGGACTGGACATATTGTTCACGTAGCAATTCCAGTTTCACGTGGTGTACATGTTGGTTGGGATAACTTCTTAACGACTCCACCGCATCCAGCTGGTTTAACTCCATTCTTTACTGGAAATTGGACAGTTTACGCAGAAAACCCTGATAGTGCTACTCATGTTTATGGAACAAGTGAAGGTGCTGGAACAGCAATCTTAACGTTCTTAGGTGGTTTCCACCCACAAACTCAAGCATTATATTTAAGTGATATTGCACATCACCAATTAGCAATTGCTGTTGTATTCATCGTTGCTGGTCACATGTACCGTACAAACTTCGGTATTGGACACAATATGAAAGAAATCTTAGACGCTCACCGTCCTCCAGGAGGTCGATTAGGAGCTGGTCATGTTGGATTATTTGAAACAATTACAAATTCTTTACACATGCAATTAGGTTTAGCATTAGCTAGTTTAGGTGTTGCTACTTCTTTAACTGCTCAACATATCTATGCATTAACTCCGTACGCTTACTTATCGAAAGATTTTACAACAGAAGCTGCTTTATATACTCATCATCAGTATATTGCTGGTTTCTTAATGGTTGGAGCATTTGCACACGGTGCTATTTTCTTCGTTCGTGATTACGATCCAGAATTAAATAAAAATAATGTTTTAGCAAGAATGTTAGAACATAAAGAAGCTATTATCTCACACTTAAGTTGGGCATCTTTATTCTTAGGGTTCCATACTTTAGGCTTATATATTCACAATGACACAGTAGTGGCATTTGGTCAACCAGAAAAACAAATTTTATTTGAACCTGTGTTTGCCGAGTATATTCAAGCAGCGTCAGGTAAAGCAATTTATCAATTTAATGTTTTACTTTCATCATCAACTAGTCCTGCAACTATCGCTGGAAACCAAGTTTGGTTACCAGGTTGGTTAGAAGCTATTAACAATGATAAGAATGATTTATTCTTAACGATTGGACCAGGTGACTTCTTAGTTCACCATGCTATTGCTTTAGGTTTACACGTTACAGCCTTAATTTTAGTGAAAGGTGCTTTAGATGCACGTGGTTCTAAATTAATGCCAGATAAAAAAGACTTTGGTTATAGTTTCCCTTGTGACGGTCCAGGTCGTGGTGGTACATGTGATATCTCAGCATGGGATGCTTTCTATTTAGCTATGTTCTGGATGTTAAACACAATTGGTTGGGTAACATTCTACTGGCATTGGAAACACATGACAATTTGGGGTGGTAACCCAGGTCAATTCAATGAATCGTCAAACTACATTATGGGTTGGTTACGAGATTACTTATGGTTAAACTCATCACCATTAATTAATGGTTATAACCCATTTGGTATGAACAATTTATCAGTTTGGGCTTGGACATTCTTATTTGGTCACTTAATTTGGGCTACCGGATTCATGTTCTTAATTTCTTGGCGTGGTTACTGGCAAGAATTAATCGAAACATTAGTTTGGGCTCACGAACGTACACCACTTGCGAACTTAGTTCGTTGGCGTGATAAACCAGTTGCTTTATCAATTGTTCAAGCACGTTTAGTTGGTTTAGTACATTTCTCAGTTGGTTATATTTTAACATACGCTTCGTTTGTTATTGCATCAACTTCTGGTAAATTTGCTTAATTTTTTCAAAAAGGTCAAATCATATTTTGACCTTTTTGAAATACCATTCGAAAAAATTCGAAAAAAACTTGAATTTTTTTGCGAAATTTTCTAAAGTTTAAGTATAAGACTAGTTCATTTGGATTAGTTTGACGGGATATAGCTCAGCTTGGTAGAGCACCTGCTTTGGGAGCAGGGGGTCGTAGGTTCAAATCCTACTATCCCGATTCGAGATACAGTTTGAATTCTAAGAGTTTTTTAGCCTTTGAAACTTATAGGATTTAAGGTAAGGAAATTAGTGTTAGATAAATGAAAAAAAATTATATAGTTCCGATTTGTTGGAATACTGAATCAGTTGAAGGTTATTCCTCTTGTGATAGAATAAAACTAAGAAATACTTTACTAGTGTTTCATTATAGATAATTTTTGAAGAAAATTCATGAATTTTTTCAAATTTATCCTTTCAAATATTTTTATTTTATATTATCATACTAATGTACAATATTATGTCTTATATTTTTTAGTAATCAAATACTTATTAACTTAATACGAATTCAAAATGGGTTTAGATGAAAAATTTGCTTCTGTTCGAACTGCATTCTACGATACAATTGGAAAATTATTTACAGCAACGGCTTCTCAGTTTGGATATCCAGACAATCCAGGTATGCCAACAATTACGACAGTTATCACGGAAGGGCAAGAAAAATTTCCATCGATGGATAGTCTCCCAAAACGGATAACATATTTTCCTCCAGATCAATGTCCAGAAACCTGGTTTGAGATGATATTTGGACCAGCACCAAAAGTTGAGCCATTACCACGATATATCTATGAAACTCAAGAGGAAGGATTTTATAACTTTTATATTGAAAATTATAAGAATCTTTTCTTTTTACCAGATTCAATCTCTGAATTTATTCAAGTAAACTTAAATATTTGTTTAGATATTAGTACGCTTGAAGTTATTCGTGAAGTTTTATTCATTGCATTAGTTTGTTATTCACAAATTGTAGTCTATCGACTTCTATTAGCTTGGTTTATTACTATTAACCCTTATTTATTTCCGTGGTCTTATTTAGTAACAGCTGTAGATTGGCTAGATGACACGTTGCAAGGGATTATACCTGGTGTATTTGGTGTAAATATTACTGGGGGTCTAATTCTTGGAGCAATTGGGGCACTGGCAGATAGTTTGAACCATCTAGTTTTTACTATGCCATTCCTTCCAAGTGAAGGTGAACCTACACAACTAGTAATTAATAATCAATTAAAAGATGTTTTAGTCTTCCATTATTTACCTACCATGTGGTACAAACATCCTATTCCAAATGACATTAGAGAATTTTGGTTTACGGAACGACCGGATATTTTAGAATATATGAAGACAGCGTATGGTCATTTAGACCTAACTCTGTTCCCTGATAGTTATATAATTCATCAACAAGAAATGGTTGGTCTTAGTTTTTTGACGGATAACTTCCACAGTCTTTTTTAAGTTTATTGAGTTATTCATAGAATTATTAATCTTAGTCTTTTTATTGATTAATAATTCTAATACCATGAAGATGAAAGATTTCAAGATTATTCTTTTCGTTTTAAGTTATTAAATTTTTAAGTTTAAACTATTTATAGTCTTGAAAACCTAGGATCCATTAATTCATCAGCTAGAATAGAATCAACTTTATGAAACAGACTTCAAACGAAGTTCAACAAAAAATTTATGGAAATTTAAAGAGAGTTTGATCCTGGCTCAGGATGAACGCTGGCGAGATGCTTTACACATGCAAGTCGTACGAGAGTCTTTGACTCAAGTGGCGGACGGGTGAGTAACACGTAAGAATTTGCCTCTAGGAGGGGGACAACAGCTGGAAACGGCTGCTAATACCCCATATGCTTTCGAGTGAAATGGATTTATCCGCCTAGAGAGAAGCTTGCGGCTGATTAGCTTGTTGGTGGGGTAATGGCCTACCAAGGCGACGATCAGTATCTGGTTTGAGAGGATGATCAGACACACTGGAACTGAGACACGGTCCAGACTCCTGCGGGAGGCAGCAGTGGGGAATTTTCCGCAATGGGCGAAAGCCTGACGGAGCAATCTCGCGTGAGGGATGACTGCCTATGGGTTGTAAACCTCTTTTTTCAGGGAGGAATAAATGACGTGTACCTGAAGAATAAGCATCGGCTAACTCCGTGCCAGCAGCCGCGGTAATACGGAGGATGCAAGTGTTATCCGGAATCACTGGGCGTAAAGCGTCTGTAGGTGGTTTAATAAGTCAACTGTTAAATCTTGAGGCTCAACTTCAAAATCGCAGTCGAAACTGTTAGACTAGAGTATAGTAGGGGTAAAGGGAATTTCCAGTGGAGCGGTGAAATGCGTAGATATTGGAAAGAACACCGATGGCGAAGGCACTTTACTGGGCTATTACTGACACTCAGAGACGAAAGCTAGGGTAGCAAATGGGATTAGATACCCCAGTAGTCCTAGCTGTAAACAATGGATACTAGATGTTGAACAGATCGACCTGTGCAGTATCAAAGCTAACGCGTTAAGTATCCCGCCTGGGAAGTATGCTCGCAAGAGTGAAACTCAAAGGAATTGACGGGGGCCCGCACAAGCGGTGGAGCATGTGGTTTAATTCGATGCAACGCGAAGAACCTTACCAGGGTTTGACATGATACGAATTTCTTTGAAAGAAGAAAGTGCCTTTTGGAACGTATACACAGGTGGTGCATGGCTGTCGTCAGCTCGTGTCGTGAGATGTTGGGTTAAGTCCCGCAACGAGCGCAACCCTCATTTTTAGTTGCCTATTAGGAACTCTAGAAAGACTGCTGGTTATAAACCGGAGGAAGGCGGGGATGACGTCAAGTCAGCATGCCCCTTACACCCTGGGCTACACACGTGCTACAATGGGTGAGACAATGAGATGCTAATCTGCGAAGACAAGCTAATCTATAAACTCACTCTAAGTTCGGATTGTAGGCTGCAACTCGCCTGCATGAAGTTGGAATCGCTAGTAATCGTTGGTCAGCTATACAACGGTGAATTCGTTCCCGGGCCTTGTACACACCGCCCGTCACACCATGGAAGCTGGTTATACCCGAAGCCGTTACTCTAACCTTTTGGAGGAGGATGTCTAAGGTAGAATTAGTGACTAGGGTGAAGTCGTAACAAGGTAACCCTACTGGAAGGTGGGGTTGGATCACCTCCTTTTAAAAAGAAATTTTTAAATATAAGGTCGATAGATTCCTTTCAAGGAATCCAAATCAAAAGTTATTATTGTAGATCACAAACAATGATTTACGGGCTATTAGCTCAGTTGGTTAGAGCGCACCCCTGATAAGGGTGAGGTCTCTGGTTCAAATCCAGAATGGCCCAGCGGGGGTATAGCTCAGTTGGTAGAGCACCGCCTTTGCACGGCGGTTGTCAGCGGTTCGAATCCGCTTACCTCCACATGAGAAAACAACTCAATTTTTAAGAAACGTCTTAAATTCAAGGAATTAAGAGTTTATGGGGAATACCTTGGCATTCAGAAGCGATGAAGGACGCGTTTACCAGCGAAATGCTTCGGGGAGTTGGAAAAAAGCTATGATCCGGAGGTCTCCGAATGAGGAAACTTTTTATACTACTTATTGAATACATAGATAAGCAAGAGCGAACCCAGGGAACTGAAACATCTTAGTACCTGGAGGAAAAGAAAGTAAAAAACGATTCCCTTAGTAGCGGCGAGCGAAACGGGAGAAGCCTAAACTTAGTTCTTAACTAAGGGTAGTGGGACGATTGTAAATCGATTAGGACAATTAGACGAATAAGTTGGAATGCTTAACCAAAGAAAGTGATAGTCTTGTAGTTGAAAATTGAAATAATCAAATCTTATCCCAAGTAGCATGGAGCACGTGAAATTCCGTGTGAATCTGCGAGGACCACCTCGTAAGGCTAAATATTCCTGAATGACCGATAGTGAAATAGTACCGTGAGGGAAAGGTGAAAAGAACCCCGGGAGGGGAGTGAAAAGAACATGAAACCATAAACTTACAATCAGTAGGAGGACGACTAAATCGTCTGACTTCGTGCCTGTTGAAGAATGAGCCGGCGACTTATAGGTAGTGGCAGGTTAAGGTAGAGAATACTGGAGCCATAGTGAAAGCGAGCCTGAATAGGGCATATGTCACTGGTTATAGACCCGAACCTGGATGATCTAACCATGGTCAGGTTGAAGCTTAGGTAATACTAAGTGGAGGACCGAACCGACTGATGTTGAAAAATCAGCGGATGAATTGTGGTTAGGGGTGAAATGCCAATCGAATCCAGAGCTAGCTGGTTCTCCCCGAAATGCGTTTTGGCGCAGCGATAAATATTATAACTTAGGGGTAAAGCACTGTTACGTATGCGGGCTGGTAATTCGGTACCAAATCGTTGCAAACTAAGAATACTAAGTGAACAGTTTATCAGTGAGACTGTGGGGGATAAGCTCCATTGTCAAGAGGGAAACAGCCCAGAGCACCAGTTAAGGCCCCTAAATAATTACTAAGTGATAAAGGAGGTGGGAGTGCAAAAACAATCAGGAGGTTTGCTTAGAAGCAGCAATCCTTTAAAGAGTGCGTAATAGCTCACTGATCGAGTAAACCTGCGCCGAAAATGTACGGGACTAAGTAATTTGCCGAAACTGTGCGATATATAGAACATATATCGGTAGGGGAGCGTTCTGTTGTAGATTGAAGTATTAGCGTAAGCGGATATGGACGAAGCAGAAGTGAGAATGTCGGCTTGAGTAACGAAAATATAGGTGAGAATCCTATACCCCGAAAACCCAAGGTTTCCTCCGGAAGGCTCGTCCGCGGAGGGTAAGTCAGGACCTAAGGCGAGGCTGAAAAGCGTAGTCGATGGACAACGGGTTAATATTCCCGTACCATTATTTATTGATAACGAGGGACGAAGGAGGCTAAGCTGGCCGGATGTTGGTTACCGGTTTAAGCGTTCGAGGTGTTGAGAAACGGAGAAAACGTTTTGAGCTGAGGCGTGATGACGAGATGCTACGGCATTGAAGCAGTGTATGTCAGACTTCCAAGAAAAGCTCGCAATGTCGTAAATAAATAATGCCTGTACCATAACCGACACAGGTGGGTAGGTAGAGTATACTAAGGGGCGCGAGATAACTCTCTCTAAGGAACTCGGCAAAATGACTCCGTAACTTCGGGAGAAGGAGTGCCTCATTTATGAGGTTGCAATAACAAGATCCAAGCAACTGTTTACCAAAAACACAGGTCTCCGCTAAGTCGTAAGACGATGTATGGGGGCTGACGCCTGCCCAGTGCCAGAAGGTTAAAGAAGTTGGTTAGCATTAGCGAAGCTGATAACTGAAGCCCTGGTGAACGGCGGCCGTAACTATAACGGTCCTAAGGTAGCGAAATTCCTTGTCGGGTAAGTTCCGACCCGCACGAAAGGCGTAATGATTTGGATACTGTCTCGGAGAGGGGCTCGGTGAAATAGACTTGTCTGTGAAGATGCGGACTACCTGCACCTGGACAGAAAGACCCTATGAAGCTTTACTGTAACTTGAAATTGGAATTGGACTTTACTTGCGCAGTATAGGTGGGAGGTGTTGAGTTTATCCTTGCGGGGATTTAGGAGCCATCAGTGAGATACCACTCTGGTAATGTTAGATTTCTAACTTTGGATCATTATCTGGTCAAAGAACAGTTTCAGGCGGGCAGTTTGACTGGGGCGGTCGCCTCCCAAATGGTAACGGAGGCGTACAAAGGTTTCCTCTGAACGTGTAGAAATCGTATCTAGAGTGTAAAGGCATAAGGAAGCTTGACTGTGAGACCTACAAGTCGAGCAGGGACGAAAGTCGGTCTTAGTGATCTGACGGTGCTGAGTGGAAAGGCCGTCACTCAACGGATAAAAGTTACTCTAGGGATAACAGGCTGATCTCCCCCAAGAGTTCACATCGACGGGGAGGTTTGGCACCTCGATGTCGGCTCATCGCATCCTGGGGCGGTAGTACGTCCCAAGGGTTGGGCTGTTCGCCCATGAAAGCGGTACGCGAGCTGGGTTCAGAACGTCGTGAGACAGTTCGGTCCATATCCGGTGTAGGCGTTAGAATATTGAGAGGAGCCTTCTTTAGTACGAGAGGACCGAGAAGGACGTACCTCTGGTGTACCAGTTATCGTGCCAACGGTAAACGCTGGGTAGCTATGTACGGAGTGGATAACCGCTGAAAGCATCTAAGTGGGAAGCCCACCTCAAGATAAGTATTCTCATCACGTAAGTGAGTAAGGTCACGGTAAGACTAACCGTTTAATAGGCATCAAGTATAAATATAGTAATATATGAGCTGAGATGTGCTAACAGACCGAGGACTTGAATTTTTAAATAAACTTATAGTTACTAATAATATTAGTAACTATTTTTGCTTTGGTGTTTTTAGTGTATTCAACGGAACCACGCTGATCCATCTCGAACTCAGTAGTGAAACGTTATAAATCGACGAAAATACTTGGAGGGACACCTCCTGGGAAGATAGTTCAATGCCAAAGTTTTAACAAAAACCAATATACAATAGTAAATTCCATTCTATGGGTTCTTATTTATCGAGACGAATTTCTTCTACCTCAATCAAGGACTGATCAAATTCCACGTCTTTTTTCAGCTGGATAAGTCGTCAGACATCATCTTTTTTACGAAAGAAAGGGCTTAATCCATTACTTACAGGCTTATAGGAGCTTATTCGTTTCCACTTAGTTATATCCTTTCTATAATAGTCACTTAGTAAAGTATTAAAAAAGAGCAATATACCATTGACCCAATTATTTTTTTTTCAATTTTAAAGCTTTCCATAACATCATACTCCAGTTTGAAAAAGGGAATTCTCTTTTGATTCCTACTCTCTATGGAAAAATGGAAGGAATTTCAGTTGCTAGGTGTTCCTATGGAAACGTATCTAATTAATAGTATCTATATCCCTATTACCCAATTTTCTAGAGTTTGATTGATGGAAAGCCGTCGAACTGGAATCCACTTCCCACACAGATGGCATCCTTTCAGCTCAAAAAGAAGTCCTCTACTTAACCGTAGAAAAGTATTATATAATTACTAGTTACCCCCTCTTATTTGGCCGGAAAACGTCCATAAAAAGGATATCCACCATCTTCTTATTCGTGATGAATCTAGCCTATAACTATCATAAATACCTCCTAAAATAAGTATCTTATAGACACTATTCCTACGACCCATATACCAAACGACTCCATAAAATCCATACTTCATCTCCTAAATTAAAGGAATCTGCATAGAAGCAGAAGAGTGGAATTGTATTCTAATTCTTATCGTATTTATGGAATTTCTATCAATACCCTATCCAGATCCTAAAATCCTAAACTTTCTATTCATTTTCGTCGTATTTCTTACGTAACTCGACAATCAGAATAAAGAATATCTTCCATCCTGAGTCAATCTATCCGAGTACTTAGTACTAACATTTTAAAGTAGTAGTAACTAAGCATAGGAATGAAGTTGTATTGGAATTATACTATTGCCTATGGAGTATCTTAGAGAATAGAGGATTGTCTATTCATTGGTATGATATGGATGTATCTGATTAAAATAATAAATAATAATAGTACTAGTAATCGATTGGTAAGTAATCAGGTTAGTATTTGGAGTAAGTAATTAGGGAATTAGAGTAAGATCTAGGAATTATATGGCCACTATGATTCTTCCAATGGCTTGCCATCTTCCAAGATTTAAGAACGGAATTTGAATCCGTCCAACCCATCCAAAAGTATAAAATTAATGCATCGTTCCAGACCCATTAATTTTATACATTTATCTTTTCTGGAGAAAAGATAAGGATTTTCCTTTCCCAAAAAAGAGAAAGGAGTTTTATGGAATTACATTTCAGGATTTACTTCTTGAGATTTCATACCATTTAATTTTTCTTTTAGATCTTCAATTAAGACTTTTAATGTATCAATGTTATCATTTTGAATACTATCTTTGATTTCACCAACTAATGTAGTAATAGCTTGTTTTTCATCCTCTGATACAGTTGCATTGGGAAGTTCTTTTTCTACTTCTGAACATAGTAAGTCAGCTTGATTTTTTAGATCAATGTTTTCACGCATGATTTTATCAGCAGCTGCATTTTTCTCTGCTTCTTCTAACATAGCTTCCACTTCACTTTCACTTAATGTTGAAGCACCTTGAATTGTTACAAACTGTTCGACACCTGTTTCTTTTTCTTTTGCGGTTACTGATAAGATTCCATCTACATCAATATCAAATGTTACTTCGATTTGTGGAACACCTCGATTTCCAGCTGGAATACCGTCTAGACGGAAGTTTCCAAGACTCTTATTTGCAGAAACTAATTCTCTTTCACCTTGTAAAATATGGATTTCTACATTTGTTTGGTTATCTACCGCTGTTGAGAACATTTCTGATTTTTTCACAGGAATCGTTGTGTTTCTTGCAATGATTTTTGTCATTACTCCACCAAGTGTTTCAACACCTAATGAAAGTGGTGTTACATCTAATAATAAGATATCTTTAATTTCACCTGCTAAAATACCAGCTTGAACTGCAGCTCCAATTGCAACTACTTCATCTGGGTTTACAGATTGGTTTGGTTTCTTACCTGTTAATGATTCTACTAAATTTTGAATTGCTGGAATACGTGTTGAACCACCAACTAATACAATTTCATCAATATCTGATTTGTCTAATCGAGCATCATTGATTGCTTTTTCAACAGGAATTCGACAACGTTCAATTAAATCTTCACATAAAACTTCAAACTTATCTCGAGTTAACTCTTCATCAATATGTTTTGGTCCTGAAGCATCTGCCGTAATAAAAGGTAAAGAAATTTTTGTTTCTTGAACTGTTGATAATTCCATTTTTGCTTTTTCAGCAGCTTCTGTTAAACGTTGTAATGCTTGAATATCCGTTGATAAATCAATCCCTTCTTTATCTTTAAAGTTTTGAATTAACCAATTAACTAATACTTTATCAAAATCATCACCACCTAACTTAGTATCTCCAGCCGTTGATAAAACTTCAAAAATTCCATCACCAACTTCTAAGATTGAAACATCAAATGTTCCACCACCTAAATCAAAAACTAAAATTGTTTCATTTTGTTTTTTGTCTAAACCATAAGCTAATGATGCTGCAGTAGGTTCATTAAGGATTCGTAAAACTTCAACACCAGCGATTTTACCCGCATCCATAGTTGCTTGACGTTGAGAATCATTAAAATAAGCTGGTACAGTAATAACAGCTTGTTTTACGTCTTGTTTTAAATATTCAGATGCATCATTAATTAATTTTCGTAAAACTTGAGCCGAAATTTCTTCTGGACTAAATTCTTTTCCTAAAGCAGGACATTTAATCTTAATGTTATCTTTCGAATCATTTGTAATTGTGTATGGTAATTGTCTTGCTTCTGCTGAAACTTCTGTTTCTTTTGAACCAATGAATCGTTTTACTGAAAAGAACGTATTCTCTGGATTAATTACAGCTTGTCGCTTTGCAATTTGACCTACTAATAATTCTTGTTTTTTTGTGTATGCTACAATCGAAGGAGTTGTACGTAACCCTTCGCTATTAATAATAACACTTGGTTGACCACCTTCAATAGCTGCTACAACGGAATTCGTTGTACCTAAATCAATACCAACAACTTTTGACATAGTTTTTTCTCCTAAAATTCTTTCAATATATACTTTGTTTATAATTATAAATCGTTTAGTCTATTTTTGTAAGAGGAATAACCGTAATAGTTAAAAAAAATAAACGTGTATTTAATGGTTTTTAAATGGTTTAACCGTGATAAATAAGAGGAAAACTTTTTGAATAAATTAGTTAAATCATTAAAAAATATGTTTTTAAAGAATTTATAAAACTAGTAACCTAGTTATTTCAAATTTTTTCCAATTAATTTTAAGTAAAAGTGTATACATACCCTATATAGACAAAAAAATAGAGAAATTTTTAAACTAGTCTTATAATTTACTAATTTTAGTTAGTTTATTAAATTCTAATCGTGAGTTGACGTCGTGTAAATAAAACATAATAAAAATATTGGGAGGACTATCGTGAGTATAGGTTTATTAGGTAATAAAATTGGTATGACGCAAATTTTTGATGAGTCAGGGAATATTATTCCTGTGACAATTCTAAAAGTTGGGCCTTGTATGATCACACAAATTAAAACAGAATCAAACGACGGTTATAATGCTATTCAAGTTGGTTATAGTAATACGTCAAATAAAGCTTTAACTCAATCTGAGTTAGGTCATTTACAGAAATCAAATATTCAACCCTTAAAGTATTTAAAAGAATTCCGAGTTTCTAATGTCGATGAATTTGAAGTTGGCCAAGTTTTAAATGTTGACTTACTTTCTATTGATCAATTAGTAAACATTAAAGGTAAAACAGTTGGTAAAGGATTTTCTGGATTACAAAAACGTCACAACTTTACACGTGGACCAATGACACATGGTTCAAAAAACCATAGAGCACCAGGTTCAATTGGTATGGGTACAACACCAGGTCGTGTTTTACCAGGTAAAAAAATGGCAGGTCAATTAGGAAATAAACTTACAACTATCAAAAAGCTGAAAGTTATTCAATTAAATTCTGAAGAAAACATTTTAATCATCAAAGGTTCAGTTCCTGGGAAACCTGGAAATTTATTAAGTATTACTCCTTCTAATTAAGAAAATTATATTAGCAAAATTAAGTATGACCGTTCAAAAGTTTATAAAATATACTCCAGTAGATATTAGTGGAAAACCCATAGATTCTACATATGAATTAACATTAAATATTCTTGATAATTCAGGTAATTATGTATTACATAAGGACCTTGTACGCCATTTAAATTCGCAACGACAAGGTACAGTATCAACAAAAACTCGAAGTGAAGTTCGAGGTGGGGGTCGAAAACCATGGCAACAAAAAGGAACGGGCCGAGCACGTGCTGGTTCTAGTAGATCACCGTTATGGAAAGGTGGTGGTGTAATCTTTGGTCCGAAACCAAAATCAGTTACATTAAAGTTAAATAAAAAAGAACGTCAATTAGCTTTACAAACTTTGTTATATAACAAAAAAAATAATGTTATAATTATTGAAGATTTAGAGAACACACTAATTGAATCAAAAACGAAAAGTTTTTTAAAAATGTGTTCAAATTGTGATATTGATTCAAATCAAAAAGTTTTAGTTGTTGTTTCAAAAAAAACTGATGCATTAAAATTAGCAACTCAAAACTTGAAAAATGTAGAATTAATTTTAGCCTCAAATTTAAATACTTATAGTTTATTAAAAACGAAGCAAATTGTATTAAGTTCATCGTCAATAAATGATATAAAGGAAACTTACTGTGACTAATTCAAATCTTAGTAATGCAAATATTATTAAATATCCTCTTATAACTGACAAAGCAACAAGACTCTTAGAAAATAATCAATATACTTTTATCGTGGACAAAAAGTCTGATAAAATCACAATTAAAAACACAATTGAATATTTATTTGATGTTAAAGTTGTAAAAGTTAACAGTTGCCGTCTTCCTCGCAAAAAGAAGCGTGTTGGTAAATATATTGGTTGGAAACCACAATATAAAAAAGCAATTGTAAGTTTAGCCAAAGGTGATGTAATAGACTTATTTACCGAAAATTAATAAATATAAAAAGAAACGTTTATGAGTATCCGTCTTTATAAATCATATACACCCGGAACACGACACCGTGCTCTTTCAGCTTTTACAGAAATTACAAAAGCTAAACCCGAAAGAATTTTAATTAAAAAAAACCATCGTAATAAAGGACGTAATAATCGCGGTGTTATTACAATTCGTCATCGTGGTGGTGGTCATAAACGACGTTACCGTTTAATTGATTTTAAACGTAACAAATATGGAATCAATGGAACTGTAAAAAGCATTGAATATGACCCAAACCGAAATGCGCGTATTTCATTAATTTGTTATAGCGATGGTGAAAAACGCTATATTTTACACTCAAAAGGTTTAAATGTTGGTGATACTATTTTATCTGGATCTGGCTCACCTGTAGGAATCGGGAATACATTACCATTAAGTGAAATCCCTTTAGGTACTTCAGTTCATAACCTTGAGTTAATTCCAAATAAAGGCGGACAACTTGTTCGCGCAGCTGGCACATCAGCAAAAATTTTAGCGAAAGAAGGTGATTACGTTACATTACGTTTACCATCAAAAGAAATTCGATTATTACGCAAAGAATGTTTTGCAACAATCGGTGAAATTAGTAACAACGATGCTTTCTTAGTACAAAGTGGGAAAGCTGGTAGAACACGTTGGCTTGGAAGACGTCCAGCAGTTCGTGGATCGGTTATGAATCCATGTGATCACCCACACGGGGGTGGTGAAGGTCGAGCACCAATTGGTCGTACACGACCGTTAACACCATGGGGTAAACCAGCTTTAGGTATGAAAACAAGAAAGAATAAGAAATTAAGTGATAACTACATCCTTCGAAGACGTCCTGTCTAAGGTAATTATTTACGATTATTAACAAAAAGATTTAAAAAAATGGCAAGATCATTAAAAAAAAGTCCCTTTGTTGCTTATCATTTATTAAAAAAAATTGATAAGATGAATAAGGAAAATAAAAAAGATACAATTACTACTTGGTCAAGATCTTCAACAATTTTACCAAATATGGTTGGTTTTACAATTGCGGTTTACAATGGAAAACAGCATGTACCAATTTTTATTTCAGATCAATTAGTAGGGCATAAATTAGGAGAATTTGTCTCGACAAGAAATTTTAAAACTCATATTAAAGCTGATCGAAAATCAAAACGTTAATTACTAAAAACTAATGAATTTGAATTTATTTCGTTATCTTATACAATTAATTGGAGATCCGGCCACAACTTTTCGAAATTTGCATGAACATCAATGTAAATGTCTGGAACAATCTTCGATTTCTAATAGACAAAAAGAAACTAAAAATGATGTCTATCTACAAAATGAAAATAGTGTGGGTGACTGGATATCATTATCTCTGGATAAAAAAAGTTTTAAAGCTCTTGAGCGTATTGAGATAAATGAAAAATTAAAGTTACCATATGAAGGTAGACAATTATTTACTCGGTGGACACATTCTTATCCCAATTCGAATGAAATTAAATCAAAAACATTCTATATCAAATATGCGAGTGAATTATCAGTAGTGGATAAAATTATGTTAAATAATTTTCAGAATAAATATTTCTATCATATTATTGATGATATTATCTATTCATTAAAGTCTAAAAACGTTGAGCGAGATAATTTATTAACAATTCTTTATTCACCTGTTATTTATTTACAAAATAATTTCTCGATTGATTTTTTTGATATTTGGGTTGATGAAATTTATATTCACCAACAGTCAAAAGTTAATAAATTTTTAACGAAAGATAGTTCCCATTTAGAACCTTTTAGTTATATAACTATTAAATTTTTGTATACAACTAAACTTCCTGTGAAAAAACCTGAACCATTATGGTAAACTATGGATTTCACAAAAAGAAAGTTACTTTTCTAAACTAAAAATACATGTATTAATTAACTTACTATGGCCAATTCGCAATCAGTAAAAGCAGTAGCAAAATATATTCGGATGTCTCCGCATAAAATTAGACGAGTGATCGATCAAATTCGAGGTCGCTCATACCAAGAAGCATTAATGATTTTAGAATTTTTACCGTATGATGCTGGTGGACCCATTTGGCAAGTAGTTCATTCTGCAGCTGCAAATGCAAAACACAATTATGGATTAGATAAGAAAAAATTAATTATCGATGAAATTTTTGCAGATGAAGGACCAAAATTAAAAAGAATCCGCCCTCGTGCACAAGGACGAGCATACAAAATTTTAAAACCAACATGTCATATTACAGTAGTTATGACAGAGAACAATTAAATTATAAATTGACGATTTTAAATTAAAACAATTCGTATATGGGTCAAAAAACACATCCTTTAGGATTTCGATTAGGTATTGTACAAGAGCATAAATCTGTATGGTATGCTAATTTTAATCAGTACGCTAATATTTTAGAAGAAGATGATAAAATTCGAACTTACATCAATACTATTTCACGAGCAAACTACATTTCAAACGTTATTATTTGTCGAAATGTATTGAAAGACCATATTCAATTAACTATTGAAACTGGAAAACCCGGAATTTTAGTAGATGATATGGGTAATGGATTAAAGAATTTATTAAAAAATCTTAAGAAATTATTACCAGCAGGTCGTCAATTAACAATTAAAGTTTCGGAAATCGAATTTGAAGATTTAGAAGCGAAGCTTTTAGCTGATTTAGTTGCGAAACAATTAGAAAAACGGATTGCATTCAGACGTGCAACACGAACTGTGTTACAACGTGCACAACGACAAAACGTGAACGGAATTAAAATTCAAGTTTCGGGCCGTTTAAATGGTGCAGAGATTGCTAGAAGTGAGTGGGTTCGTGAAGGTCGCGTACCATTACAAACATTACGTGCTGATATCGATTATGCAACAACGGAAGCCAATACAATTTATGGCGTTTTAGGAATTAAGATTTGGCTTTTTAAAAGCGAAATTTTATCTAAATAAATAATTTTATTACAATAATTTGTTATGTTAAGTCCAAAAAGAACAAAATATAGAAAATACCATCGCGGACGTATGCGAGGAAAAGCTACACGTGGTAATGAAATTTGCTTTGGTAGTTTTGGTTTACAAGCTTTAGAACCAACTTGGATTACCTCACGTCAAATTGAAGCATCTCGAAGAACAATTACACGTTATACAAAACGTGGAGCAAAATTATGGATTCGAATCTTCCCAGATAAAACTGTTACTGCTCGAGCTGCTGAATCACGAATGGGATCTGGTAAAGGTGCTGTAGATTATTGGGTAGCTGTAGTAAAACCCGGAACAATTATTTTTGAAATTAGTTCAGTTCCTGAAGAAGTTGCCAGAGCGGCATTAAGTTTAGCTGCTTATAAACTACCTTTAAAAACAAAATTTATTAATAAAGATACTATTAAATAAGCTATGAGTTTACCTCAATTCACTGATATTCTTTCGCTTTCCAATGTAGAAATCTCAAAAGCGATCATTGAAACTGAAAGCAAATTGTTTAATTTACGATTTAAAAAAGCAACACGACAAAATTTAAAGTCACACGAAATAAAATATGCAAAACGTGAGTTAGCTCATTTAAAAACTCTTTTAACATTACGTTTAGAAAACATAGAGCAAACAGAAGAAATTAATAAATAATTCGGAATTTAAGGAGTTAAAAAATGCCAGTTAAACAACAAGTTGGTATTGTCGTTAGCAATAAAATGCAAAAGACGATTGTAGTCAAAATTGAAAACAGATATCCTCATCCAATGTACTCTAAAACGTTAATCAAAACTAAAAAATATTTAGCACATGATGAATTAGAGACATGTAATATTGGAGATCAAGTATTAGTTCAAGAATGTCGACCATTAAGTAAAAGAAAACGTTGGAAGTTAGTGGAAATTCTTTCAAAATCATCGTTAATCAGTTAAATAGTATTTTATGATTTATCCTCAAACAATTTTAACCGTAGCTGATAACACAGGTGCGAAAAAAGTAATGTGTATTCGAATATTAGGTGGAAATAAAAAATATGCTGAAATCGGTGATACGATCATTGCCGTTGTGAAAGAAGCAATTCCAAATATGCCTATTAAACGTTCTGATGTAGTTAGAGCAATTATTGTAAGAACTAAAAAAACTATCCGTCGCCAAGATGGAATGTATATTAGATTTGATGATAATGCTGCAGTAATTGTAAATCCTGAAAATAACCCTCGTGGTACCAGAGTCTTTGGACCTGTAGCACGTGAAATTCGTGATAAGAATCTTTCAAAAATTGTTTCATTAGCTCCGGAGGTTTTATAAATGGCACAAAAGCAAAAACTTCATGTAAAAGTTGGTGATCAAGTAACTATTATTTCTGGTTTCTACAAAAATGAAACTGGTGAAGTTATTAAAGTAGATCAAGGATCTAAAAAAGTTATTGTCCAAGGGATTAACTTAAAATTTAAACATGTGAAACCAACTAACGAGAATGAAATTGGTGAAATTAAGCAATTTGAAGCTCCAATTCATCATTCCAATGTAAAAAAAAATTAAAAATAATTTAATATGCTAAATCAACATTCACTAGAAGAAATTGGTGATATTCATAATCTATTACAAGATATTAAAAAAGAATATGAAGAAGGTATTAAACCAATTTTAATCAAAAACAGTCCTTCTCGATTTAAAAATCCTCATACGGTTCCAAAATTAAAAAAAATTCAAATTAATCGTGGTCTTGGCTTAGCAGCACAAAATACAAGTATTTTGAAAAAAAATATTGAAGAATTTGAAAAGATTAGTGGACAAAAGCCACTTATCACAAGATCGAAAAAGGCAATTGCCGGATTTAAAATTCGTGAGGACATGGAATTAGGTCTAAGTGTTACATTACGAGGCGAAAAAATGTATGCGTTTTTAACAAAACTATTATTCTTTACATTCGCACAAATTCGTGATTTCCGTGGTTTATCATTACGAAGTTTTGATAAAGCTGGAAACTATACATTTGGTTTAAAGGAACAATTAATTTTCCCAGAGATTAATTATGATGATGTAGATCAAGCACGCGGATGTACCATTACAATTGTTTTAGAACACTCATCTCCTAAATACCAATCAAAATCAATGGACAAAATTTTAAATGGAATGATCCTTTTCAAATTCTTACGTTTCCCATTAAATGATTGTGGTTACTATGACAAATATTCTTCGTTTTCGGAAGTTAGTCAAGTTTGGGATAGAAAGAGACATTTAAAACGAAAACGTTGGTCACAAGAATAAATAAAACTATATTTGATAAGGAGAAAATTGTGGTAACAGATACGATTTCAGATATGTTAACAAGAATTCGCAATGCTACTATGGTAAAACATCAAATTGTTCAGATTCCTGTTACAAAGATGTCAGTAGCAATTGCAACTATTTTAAAAGAAGAAGGCTTTATCGTAGATTTTGAAGATTATCAAGAAGATAATAGAAAATACTTATTAATTTTCTTAAAATACACTGGAAAATCTAAAAAATCTGTAATTAATAAAATTAAACGAGTAAGTAAGCCAGGATTGCGTGTTTATGCAAATTCAAAAGAATTACCAAGAGTTTTAGATAATTTAGGTCTTGCAATTATGTCTACATCGAAAGGTGTAATGACAAACCTAAAAGCAAAAGAGCTTGGGATTGGTGGTGAAGTATTATGTTATATTTGGTAAATAAGGAGTTTCAACAATGTCACGAATAGGAAAATTACCAATTACTATCCCCGCTAATGTTGATGTAAATTGGAACGGGGAAGCAGTTATTGTAAAAGGTAAATTTGGAACTTTAGAAACTGCAATTCCTGAATCAATTGATATTCAACAAACTGATAATACTTTAACAGTTAGTTTAAAAACGAACACTCGAAGTCTTCGTTCTATGCACGGATTATATAGAACATTAATCAATAATACGATTATTGGAGTTTCAGAGCAATTTGATTTAACATTAGTATTAAAAGGTGTTGGTTACCGAGCAGCAGTTCAAGGAAAGCAAATTGTTTTAAATTTAGGTTACAGTCACCCTGTGACTATTGATATCCCAGAAACAGTTACTGTGGAAGTTGTTCAAAATACGACAATCAATTTAAAGTCATGTGATAAAGAATTATTAGGTTTATTTGCTTCAAATATCAGATCTTGGAGACGACCAGAACCTTATAAAGGAAAAGGAATTCTTTATAAAAATGAACAAATTCTTCGTAAGGCTGGAAAAGCTGGTAAATAATTTATTGATTTTTGTCATAAGTTGGACCAGTAAACTTTGCTACTTTTTAGTGAATTCGCAAAATTTTAAATTAAACCCTATAAAATTATGAAACTTTCTAGACGGACTTTATTAAAATTAAAGAACAAAAATAAAAGATTAAAACCTAATAAATATAAAAAACTAAAACGTGAAGCATTACGTGGAAATATCAAAGGTACAGTAGACCGTCCACGTTTATCGGTTTACCGTTCTAATGAGAATATTTATGCGCAAATTATTGATGATACAACATCAAAAACTTTATTAACTTGTTCTACATTAGATCGTTCCATTAAACTTACCTTATCAACTGGTCGTACTTGTGATGCATCTAGATTGATTGGGGAAAAATTAGCTGAACTAAGTTTAAAAAAAAACATTACCAAAATTGTTTTTGATCGTGGTCCTTACTTATATCATGGTCGTATCAAAGCTTTAGCAGATGGAGCAAGAGCAGGTGGATTAAAATTTTAACTTTAAAATACAGATCAATTAAACGTTATGAGTGATAATAGTACTGATACAAGAAAACAACGTAGACCAAAACAAAATTCACGTCGTCAACCAAAATTTGTAGAACGATTAATTAAAATTAGTCGTGTTTCAAAAGTAACAAAAGGTGGGAAAAAATTAAGTTTCCGTGCGATTGTTGTAATTGGTGATGAAAAAGGAAAAGTTGGTGTTGGTGTTGCCAAGGCCGATGATGTAGTAAATGCTTTTAAAAAAGCAAAAGCAGATGGTCATAAAAATTTAATTGAATTACCAATTACAAAATCATTAAGTATTCCACATAATGTTATTGGAAACTATGGAGCTTGTAAGGTAATTATGCGACCATCTATTGAGGGTTCTGGTGTAATTGCAGGTGGAGCAGTTCGAATCGTCTTAGAAGTTGCAGGTGTTAAGAATGTAATTGCAAAACAATTAGGTTCAAACAACTTGTTAAATAATGCAAGAGCATCGATTTGTGCGTTAGAAAATTTAACAACTCCATCACAAGTTGCAAAAGTTCGAGGCTCAAATTAAAAATAATTTATAAAATTTAAAAAAATAAACTGTGAGAATTAAATTTAGTTTTCAGCTTCTAAAGGCGTTATTGCCACGTATTTTAACTACATTTGTCATCCTTTTATTTATTCGAGCTGGTACCTTTCTTCCAGTTCCAGGAATTGACCATAATGAGTTAGCGGCCGCAATTCAACAAAATTTAGTGGCTAAAAATTTGATACGTACATTTTTAGGAGATAAGATTATTATTATTGGCTTGTTTACTTTAAACATTTTTCCAGCCATTAATGCAACAATTATTCTTCAATTTCTGATTGGTTTTTCTCCACAATTAGCTAAACTACAAAAAGAAGGTGATTTTCAGGGTCGACGAGAAATTAGTCGTTTAACTCGAAATATTACTGTAGTTCTAGCAATTGTTCAAAGTATTGGTCTTACTCTTTATCTTCGTCCAATCTTATTTGATTGGAATCTGATTTTAGCAAGTCAAATTGTTATCTGGTTAACCGCTGGTGCTATGATTGTATTATGGTTAAGTGAAGTAATCACAGATTATGGATTAGGAAATGGTACTTCGGTATTAGTTTATATTAACATTGTTTCAAACTTACCAAACCTTATTGATAAAATTATCAATGAGAATCGTGATAGCACAGCAGTTCTTTCTTCTGTGTCGATGTTAGGACTGGTAAGTTTAATCTTATTCGCTTTATATGCGATTGTATTGTTACAAAATTCTACCCTTATTATTAACTTAATTTCATCGAAGCGTTTAAGTCGAAGTTCTTCAGATTATGAACGTTCTGGGAAGAAAAAAAGTAGAAGTTATCTCCCATTACGTTTTAATCAAGCTGGGGTTATGCCAATTATTTTGACAACTAGTTTCTTAGTACTTCCGAATTACCTTATTAATTTAGGTATATTCCAATCGTTGAATTTCTTAACAAACTTTAAGTGGATTTACTGGATTGGCTATTTTGCTTTAATTTTGGCCTTCAGTTCTTTTTATTCATCGATTGTGCTTAATCCAAAAGATATTTCGGATCAATTGCAAAAATCAGCAGTCAAAATTCCTGGTGTTCGACCAGGCGTTCAAACAATATTTTACTTAAAACAAGAAATTCAGAGAATCACATTAATGGGTGCAACATTACTTGCATTTATTACGATTGTGCCTAATTTTATTGAATCTGCATTAAACATTACAAGTCTAAGTGGATTAAGTACAACATCTTTTTTAATTCTAGGGGGTGTAATCCTAGATTTAAAACGTGAAATTAGTAACATTTACTACTCAGAAATTTATCGATAAAATAAAAATTATTATTTAAAAATAAAAAATGAAAGTTCGCCCTTCCGTAAAAAAAATGTGTGACAAATGTCGTGTAATTAAACGTCATGGTAAAATTATGGTAATTTGTCCCAATCCGAAACACAAACAACGTCAAGGATAATAGTATAAAGGAGTTTATAAAATGGTACGATTAGTTGGTGTCGATTTACCCAGAAATAAAAAAGTTGCATACGCATTAACTTATATTCATGGAATCGGTCTTACCTCGGCAAAAAAAATTGTTGAGATTGCTGAGATTGATTTTGATACACGTGTTTATGATTTAACAACAGACCAAGCAGTTGCTTTGCGTCAAACGATCGAAAATAGTGATTTAAAACTAGAAGGTGATTTAAGAAGATTTAATGGTTTAAATATTAAACGATTAAATGAAATTAACTGTCATCGCGGAAAAAGACATCGAAACAGTTTACCAGTTCGAGGTCAACGAACTCGAACAAATGCACGTAGTCGACGTGGAACTAAAAAGACTGTTACCGGTAACAAGAAATAATTTTATACTAGCTATTTGAAATTTTTATATGCCACAAACAACTAGAAAATCAACAATTAGAAAAGACAAAAGTAATTTAAGAAATGGTGTTGTTCATATTCAATCGACTTTTAACAACACTATTATTACTATTACAAATACCAATGGTGACACCGTTTCATGGGCATCAGCTGGAAGTTCAGGATTTAAAGGAGCACGAAAAAGTACACCATTTGCTGCTCAAACGGCTGCCGAAAAAGCAGCACTTGATGCAGTAAGTATTGGATTAAAAAGTGTAGAAATTTTAGTAAAAGGACAGGGATCAGGTCGAGAAACTGCAATTAGAGCCATTGAAGGAGCAGGATTAGAAATTACCTCAATTCAAGATATCACATCTGTTCCACATAACGGATGTCGACCTCCTAAACGTCGTCGCGTTTAGAATTTAGTTTTAAAAAATCAAATGATAAATAACATTTCAGTAAAATGCCTTAAATCTGACAAGATCGAATCAGGGGCTTGTCATGGACAATTTTTAATAAATTCTTTAAAATCTGGTCAAGGAATTACGATTGGTAATCAATTACGACGAGTACTATTAAATGATTTAGGTGGAATTGCTATCACCGCCGTTCGAATTGCCGGAGTAAGTCATGAGTTTTCAACTATTCCTGGGGTTCGTGAAGATATTCTTGAAATTTTACTAAATTTAAAAGGTGTTATTTTACGCGGCAATTCTCAATCCCCTCAATTTGGTCGTTTGAAAATTCAAGGACCAATGGTAGTTACAGCCGATTCAATTCAGTTACCATCAGATTTAGAATTGGTAAATCCAAATCATTATATTATGACAATTTCAACGGCTAATGTCATTGAAATTGAATTCAAATTTGAATATGGTACTGGATATAAATTAGCATCCCAAACGTTTTTAGAAGAAGATGATAATGATGACGATGAACATTATCTTCAACTTGATGCAATTTTTATGCCTATTCAAAAAGTTGATTTTAAAATCGAAAACATTTACGATAAAGAAAACAACATAACGGAAAGGTTATTTTTAGATATTTGGACAAATGGTAGTATTTCACCAGATGAAGCATTTAAATCAGCAGCTCAAGTGACTATTGATTTATTTAGTTTATTAGTTGAAAAGAAACAGTCTGCAAAAGTTAATAAATTAGAACCGAAAGTCCAATCTCTAAGCATCGAACCATATACAAATATTGCAATTGAAGAATTACAACTATCGGTTCGTGCTTATAATTGTTTAAAAAAAGCTCAGATAAATACAGTGGGAGATTTATTACAATATTCACCTGAAAAGCTTCAAGAGCTTAAAAATTTTGGTCGAAAATCATCCATCGAAGTCTTTTCGACATTAAAAAATAAATTAGGTATTATTTTACAATAATACTTCTAGATGATTATTTTTAGCTATTAAAAAAATTATGAACTCACTAAATAAAACATTCTTACCAACTCAAGATTATAAGAACTGTAATTGGTATCTTATTGATTGCAGTGGACAAACATTAGGTCGATTAGCAACCGTAATTAGCGGTTTATTAAAAGGCAAAAATAAATCACAATATCATCCATCTGTTGATACAGGTGACTATGTAGTTTTAATTAACGCAGAGGAAATTGTTGTAAATGAAACTGCGAAACATTATATTGTCACAAATCCTGGTAGACCAGGTCGTTCGTTAAAAATTCGCAACGTAGTGGATTCTCTACCCAGTTTTACAATTCAACGTGCTGTAAAAGGAATGTTATCACGAACTGAAACAAAAAGATTGATGAGACGATTAAAAATTTATAATGGTAATAGCCATGTTCACCAAGCTCAAAACCCAATTGAGATTGATGTTACAAACCTATATTCAAGTATTCAAAATACAAAGTAAGTAAATAAAATAATACGAAATACTTATGACAAAGTTAATTTTTCAAAAAACTGACATTGGACTTGGAAAACGAAAACAAGCAGTTGCAAGAGTTTTCTTAGTACCAGGTGAAGGAAACATTACAATTAATAAAGTTTCTGGAACTCATTATTTACAATACAACGATACTTATTTATCAACAGTTTTTGCTCCTTTAAAAGCTGTTAATTTAAATACTCAATTTGATATTGTTGCAGTTGTAAAAGGTGGTGGTCTTACAGGACAAGCGCAAGCAATCCAATTAGGTGTTGCTAGACAATTATGTAAGATCAATGAACAACACCGAAGCACTTTAAAACCATACGGGTTTTTAACTCGTGATTCACGAATTAAAGAACGTAAGAAGTATGGATTAAGAAAAGCAAGAAAAGCTCCTCAATACTCAAAACGTTAATATTCTACTACAACAAAATATTATGCCAAAAACAGATTTACATCCTGAATGGTTTTCACAAGCTCCTGTTTTATGTGATGGGAAACCCTTAGGTTTAATTGGTTCAACAAAACCAGAACTTCAAGTTGATATGTGGTTAGCAAATCACCCGTTTTACACAAAATCACAAGTTATGATTGATAGTGAAGGACGAGTTGAACGATTCATGAAAAAATATGGTCTGGATTCAACGGATCAATAACATATCTAAAAATACTTTAAAATTTTTATGCCAACTATTCAACAATTAGTTCGTTCAAGACGGATCGATATTAAAAAGAAAACAAAATCTCCAGCTCTTGTAAATTGTCCACAACGACGCGGAGTTTGTACACGTGTTTATACTACAACACCAAAGAAACCAAATTCAGCAATTCGAAAAGTTGCTCGGGTTCGATTAACTTCAGGGTTTGAAGTAACAGCTTATATTCCTGGAATTGGACACAATTTACAAGAACACTCAGTTGTATTAATTCGTGGTGGTCGAGTAAAAGATCTACCAGGGGTAAGATACCATATTGTTCGAGGAGCCTTAGATACCGGTGGTGTGAAAGATAGACGACAAGGTCGTTCAAAATATGGTGTTAAAAAACCAAAAGCTTAATAAATAATAAGTTAGTAAATTATGTCACGTAGAAATATTTCCAAAAAACGTTTTCCAGAAACTGATTCTGTTTACAATAGTTATCTAGTTAGTTTACTTATTACACGGATTTTAAAATCAGGGAAAAAAACAATTGCGAAAAAGATTGTATATGATGCATTCGAAATTATTCAGCAAAAAACAAATGATGATCCATTAAAAGTATTTGAAACGGCAATTCGCAATGCTAGTCCTGTTGTTGAAGTAAAAGCTCGCCGTGTTGGTGGATCAACATATCAAGTACCAATTGAAGTAAGTCGCTTCAGAGCAACAAATCTTTCGTTACGATGGATTATCCAATATTCAAAACAAAGAGTTGGAAGAAGTATGGCAATCAAATTAGCAAATGAAATTATTGACACTGCTAACGAAATTGGTAATACTATTAAGAAAAAGGAAGAAACTCATAAAATGGCGGAAGCTAATAAAGCCTTTGCACATTTTAGATATTAATTTTAATTCCAACCCAAAACTGATCTCGCTACAAGCTAAAAATTTAATTGTAATTTTTTAAAACTTAAAGGAATTTTATAATGGCACGTGAAAAATTTGAACGTACAAAACCACACGTTAATATTGGAACAATTGGTCATGTAGATCATGGTAAAACAACATTAACTGCAGCAATTACTGCAACTTTATCATTAGAAGGTGGTTCAGCAATGAAAGATTATGCTGATATCGATGGAGCACCAGAAGAACGTGCTCGTGGTATTACAATTAATACAGCACACGTTGAGTATGAAACTCAAAACCGTCACTATGCACACGTAGATTGTCCAGGTCACGCTGATTATGTTAAAAACATGATTACAGGTGCAGCACAAATGGATGGTGCTATTTTAGTTGTATCAGCTGCTGATGGTCCAATGCCTCAAACTCGTGAGCACATCTTATTATCAAAACAAGTTGGTGTTCCAGATATTGTTGTATTCTTAAACAAAGAAGATCAAGTTGATGATGAAGAATTATTAGAATTAGTTGAATTAGAAGTTCGTGAGTTATTATCTGCTTACGATTTCCCAGGTGACGATATTCCAATTTGTCCAGGTTCAGCATTACAAGCTATTGAAGCTATTACAGCAAACCCATCACTTAAACGTGGTGATGATCAATGGGTTGATAAAATCTTCGCATTAATGGATGCTGTTGATGAATACATTCCAACACCAGAACGTGATACTGAAAAAACATTCTTAATGGCAATTGAAGATGTTTTCTCAATTACTGGTCGAGGAACTGTTGCAACAGGACGTATTGAACGTGGTGTTGTAAAAGTAGGTGAAAACGTTGAAATCGTTGGTGTACGTGAAACACAAACAACAACTATTACTGGAATTGAAATGTTCCAAAAAACTTTAGAAGAAGGTTTTGCTGGTGATAACGTTGGTATTTTATTACGTGGTGTTACTCGTGAAGATATTGAACGTGGAATGGTATTATCACAACCAGGTACAATTACTCCACATACAGAATTCGAATCAGAAGTATACGTTTTAACAAATGATGAAGGTGGTCGTTCGACTCCATTCTTCACAGGTTACCGTCCACAATTCTACGTTCGAACAACTGATGTAACAGGTGCAATTACCGCTTTCACTGCAGATGATGGCTCAGCAGTAGAAATGGTATTACCAGGTGATCGAATCAAAATGACAGCAGAATTAATCTATCCAGTTGCAATCGAAGATGGTATGCGATTTGCAATTCGAGAAGGTGGTCGTACAATTGGAGCAGGTGTAGTATCTAAAATTGTTAAATAATTAAAAAATTCTATGAATAATAAAACGAATGAAAAAGTTCGTATAAGATTAGAATCTTTTAATCATGAACTTTTAGTTTCTTCATGTCGAAAAATCACTCAAACGTTAAATTCGGCATCATTAGATTCCGTTGGAATGGTAACTTTACCAACTTCAAAAAGAATTTATTGTGTCTTAAGATCACCTCACGTAGATAAAGATTCAAGAGAACATTTTGAAATTCGAACTCACAAACGAGTTTTAGAAATTTCTTCAGATTTATCTGTTGTTGATTTATTAGCGGAAATGGAATTAGATTCAGGTGTATTCTGTTCAATTTCAATCTCTTAATTAAAAAATATCTTTAAATTAACTTTTGTGAAATTTAAGGATCGAAAAACTGCATTTAATAGAATGCAGTTTTTCTACAATTCTTTATTCTTTAAACTTTTAGTGCGAAAAATATTTCTAAATCATTTAGTAATTAAAGAAAACAAAAAAAAATTAGATAAATTTAAAAACTTTCGATTACTCAGCAAAGATAATCTGAAACAGTTTAATATTGCGTTCGTTTGAGCCGGAACACATTGCTCATAAGTTACAAAAGTTAAACCTCTCGTAGATTTTTTCAATTTTATTGAAAAAATTTCAAGGATCAATATATTAAATTTTTAATCTTGGGAACGGGGGGACTTGAACCCCCACGCCTTTTACAGCAACGGATTTTAAGTCCGTCGTGTCTACCAATTTCACCACATTCCCATCATATATAACAATATTATAACAAAAAACTATTCAAAGTGCAACAGTATAGTTTTTTAAGCGTACTGGCTCCAAGTAACCTTTGTTGAACTTTTCAGCAACGGATTTTAAAACTTTAATAATTGTCTGTTTTATTTGGCTCACATTCCTGATAGTTTCATAAAACATTTTATTATTACACAAATTTTAAAATAGTTTTGTATTTTTTATCTATCAGGCGGCACCCAGATTCGAACTGGGGATAGAGGATTTGCAATCCACTGCCTTACCACTTGGCCATACCGCCTATCATTTATTATAGACTACTATAAACTAATTTTTTGAAAAATACAAATGTTCTCTAATTTTCTCTTTTTTCTAATATTTATAATAATTTAAAAAGAGATAGAAACTAAAAAGAATGTAAAGGTAAAAAGAGGTAAAAATTTAAGTATTTTAACAAATCGTTTTGACAGTTCCAAGACGAGGCTTATCTTTCGTAATTATTTAATCTCCGTCTCAAGTTTTCATTCTTAAAGCTAAGATAAGTATTCAATTTTTTGTATTTTATGTATACTATTAGAATATAATAGTACAATTGTAAGGTATTATTTTATAAATTTTTAAAATTATATATATAAAGGATTTTTATTTATGGATACTCGTATATTAGTAATTGCTCTACCGTTATTAGTAGCAGCATCATGGGCGTTATATAATATTGGTCGTTTAGCTATTCAACAAGTTCAAAGATTATCACGATAATAAAATAAATCGTTTTAGTTTTAGTTATTCAATTCTGAATAAAATTCGATCAGCCATTTAATTCGGCTTGGATCGTTTGATAAACTTTTTTTACCAAGTTTTTTAAAAATAAAGGATAATTTTTTATGTCTCATACTGTAAAAATTTATGACACATGTATCGGTTGCACACAATGTGTACGTGCATGTCCTACTGATGTATTAGAAATGGTTCCATGGGATGGATGTAAATCTGGTCAAATCGCTTCATCACCACGTGTGGAAGATTGTGTTGGTTGTAAACGATGTGAAACAGCTTGTCCAACAGATTTCTTAAGTGTTCGAGTATATTTAGGAGCTGAAACAACACGTAGTTTAGGGTTATCATATTAAACTAAACTTTGGAGTATTTATTCTATTTCCAAATACTCATTTATTTCATGTATAAGTCTTTATAAGAAATAAAAAAATAAATAGTTTTTAACTATTAACGATTAATTGACGAAGAATCTAATCTTTGTGGATCAATCGTTAATAGTTAATTAAATAATTTATAATTAACTATTTTTTATTACACATTATTTAATTAAATGTCATCAACAATAATACATTCAGTTGTTAAAATCATACTAGCAATAGAAGTTGCATTTTGTAATCCTGAACGTGTTACTTTGGCAGGATCAACAACACCTTCTTCATACATATTTACAAATGTATTTTCAGCAGCATTGTAACCAACTTCAAATTCTTGTTCCTGAACTTTTTCAAGAATAACCGGCCCATTAATTCCTGCATTTTCTGCAATCCGACGTAATGGTGCTAAAATGGCACGAGATATGATGATAGCACCAATAAGTTCATCATCTTTTAAATTTGTTTTCGCCCAACCTGCTAAGTTTTCAGATAAATGTGCTAATGTTGTTCCACCACCGGGAACAATACCTTCTTCAACAGCAGCTCGAGTTGCATTAATCGCATCTTCTAATCGTAATTTTTTATCTTTCATTTCTGTTTCAGTCACTGCACCAACTTTAATTACAGCGATACCACCAGATAATTTTGCAATTCGATCTTGTAATTTTTCTTTTTCATAGGCAGTATCTGCAATATTTGCTTGTTTCCGTAATTGTTCACAACGAATTTTAATTTGTTCTACAGTTTGACCTGAAGCAACAATTGTCGTTCCTTCTTTCGTAACAATAATTCGACGCGCTTGACCTAATAGATCAAGTTGAATATTATCTAAACTTAATCCTGCGTCTTGAGTAATAACAGTCCCACCTGTTAAGATAGCAATATCTGCTAACATTTGTTTTCGTAATTCACCAAACCCAGGAGCTCGAATTGCTACTACATTTACAATTCCACGTAATTTATTCAAAATTAACGTTGCTAAAGCTTCTTTTTCCACATCTTCTGCAATAATTAAAAGTGGACGTTTTGTTTTTGTAATTTGTTCTAGAATTGGTAGTAAATCTTGTTGAACTAAAGTAATTCGTTTATCTGTTAATAAGATATACGGATTATCAAATGATACTTCCATTTTATCAGTATTTGTAATGAAATAAGGGGAGATAAAACCTTTGTCTAATTTCATTCCTTCCGTAATTTCAAGTTCTGTTACAATCCCTTTTCCTTCTTCTAAAGATATAATCCCTTCTTTTCCAACTTTTGCTAATGCATTAGCAATAAGCGAACCAATTACTTCATCATTTCCAGCAGAAATCGATGCAACATGTTCAATGGATTGAATATCTTCTACAGGTTGAGCAAATTCATTAATTTGTGTAACTAGATATTGAGTTGCTTTTTCCATACCAAGTTTAATTGCAATTGGGTTTGCACCAGCAGCTACATTTTTTAATCCCTCTTTTACCATTGCGTATGCTAAAACAGTTGCAGTAGTAGTTCCATCACCTGCAACATCATTTGTTTTCGAAGCAGCTTGTCGAATTAATGAAACACCTGTATTTTCAATATGATCTGTTAAATTAATTTCTTTTGCAATTGTTACACCATCATTCACAATTTGAGGTGAACCGTAAGCTTTTTCTAATACAACATTTCGACCTTTTGGTCCTAATGTTACAGAAACAGCTTCTACCATAATTTCCATTCCTCGTTCTAAAGCACGTCGAGCATTATCTTGATATAAAATTTTTTTAGCCATATTCAATTGTTACAAAATTTATCGTTATTATTTATATAGAAAATATCTGAAATATTACTCTAATCGAATACATCGAACTTATGCAAGTCTAAAGTATCATTCTATTCATTTTTTTACTTTACTTAATTGCTATAAATGTAGTATCATTATTCTTAGAAAGTATATTTTGGGCTTGTAGCTCAGTGGACTAGAGCACGTGGTTACGACCTACGGTGTCAGGGGTTCGAATCCCTTCTTGCCCAATTTAATAACTTTATAGTATTGAAAATTTCAAGAAATATTTGGGGTGTCGCCAAGTGGTAAGGCTGCGGACTTTGACTCCGCCATTCGTAGGTTCAAATCCTGCCATCCCAGTTTGAAAAATTAAAAAAGTTATAGGTTGTAAAAAATTATCTTTAATCTTGAATAAGCTGCATAATAAATTATTGTACTAATATTATATTAACCGAAAGTAAAATATGGAAGCTAAGATTGAATTTATACGCGGTTTGAGTGAAAAGGTATTACCAGATGTTCGTTTAACTAGATCTCGTGATGGAAGTACAGGAACCGCAACTTTTGTATTTAAAAACCCAAATATTTTGGATAAACGAATGACAAAAGAAGGTGAAATTACTGGAATGTATTTAATTGATAACGAAGGTATATTAGAAACAAGAAATGTAAGCGCACAATTTATTAATGGAAAACCTGAAGCAATTGAATCCATTTATATTATGAAAAGTCCGGAAGCATGGGATAGATTTATTCGATTTATGGAACGGTATGGGGAAACAAATGGTTTAGTATTTACAAAAGCAAACTAAACCTTACTCTTAATCTATTTTTCCAGATATTTTCCTTTTGTTTTTCTAAACTTAAATTAATTCTTATGAATCTAGGAATGGGTAATTTTAAAAATTTACTAAAATTACCCACCTCCAACAATTGTTACAATTTCAATTTCATCTAAATCTTGAACAAATGTCGTTTTCCAATGTGCTTTATCAAAAATGACTTGATTATATTCTAATACTAGAAGACTTTCATTAAAATTAAAGTATGTAATTAAATCATAGAGACTAATATTACTTTCCGTTTGGTAGTTTTCGTTATTAAGAAAAAAATTTTTAGCTTGTTTCATAAATTTTTATTATAATTTCCTAGACATTGAATTATAAAAACTGCTAAACTATAAGTCAAGACAATATGGCGGGTGTGGCCAAGTGGTTAAGGCAGCGGGTTGTGATTCCGCCATTCGCCGGTTCAAGTCCGGTCACTCGCCCTTATTGATTTAAAAAGATTTCAGAATTTACAAAAGATTATTTATCACTAAAATTAATTTATGTCACGTTATCGCGGACCACGATTAAGAATCGTTAGACGTTTTGGGAAAGACGTTGTCTTACCAGGTTTAACAACAAAACGATCAATTAAAGAGCAACCTCCAGGAAAAGCGAAAGCTTCTGATAATGGTGGAAAAGCTACAGAATATGGTATTCGGTTAAATGAAAAACAAAAACTTAAATTCAATTATGGATTAACTGAAAAGCAATTATTCAGATATGTAAAAGAAGCCCGTCGAAGAAAGGGTGTAACAGGTTTAATTTTACTTCAATTATTAGAAATGAGATTAGATACACTTTGTTTTACATTAGGATTTGCAAAAAGTATCGCTCAAGCCCGTCAATTAGTGAATCATGGTCATATTACTGTAAATGGTAAAGTAATTAGTATTCCAAGTTTCCAATGTCGACTTAACGATAAAATCAGTGTAAAAGAAAGAAGTGTTTCAAAAAATCTTGTTACCAACAATCTAAAAGCAAATCAACGTGCTGAAATACCAGCTAATTTAGAATTCAATGATTCAAAATTAGAAGCAACGGTTTTAGACTATTGTGATCGTGATGATGTTCAATTACAATTGAACGAACTACTTGTAGTTGAGTATTACTCTCGTCGTTAAGCAATTACACTATTATATATTCTCTATTTATTACTATGTTAAAATTAAGATTAAAACGAATTGGACGAAAACGTGCACCATCATATCGATTAGTAGTTATGGAAAGTAGTACTCGTCGAGATGGTCGACCAGTAGAAGAAGTGGGTTACTACGATCCAATTTCAAAAAAAAGTCATTTTGATATTCCAAAAATTGAAAAATGGTTAGGATATGGCGTACAACCTACAGAAACAGTATTTAATTTACTGAAGAAAGCAGAAATCGTATCATAACCATACTTGAACAAATTATGTTGATTCGGAAAAAATTAATTCCATAATCTTCATAATTTGTTCAAATCCAAAGATTTAAATGATTTAAAACAGATATAAAATAATAAATATAATGAAAATTATTATTATATTTATTTTTAAAGCGTTCAAATAATCGTTCTTACCAAACGAAAGAATTTGCTTGAATCGAAACAAGTTAAATGATTGAAACAAATTTGAGAGAGTGTCCCCAAACATTATTGAGAAATTTATTTGTTGGACACTCCATACTAAACGAATCCATTAATGTTGCAAAACTTATTATAAGCTGAAAACTTTGAATTTTTCTAGATTACTATTGCCGCAAAATAGTATTAGGAAAACGGGATTCGTTTCTAACAAATTTTTAATGTTTCGATCGTATTTCATTTATCATTGTTTCAAATGATTTAAGATACCCAACCATAACTATGTAAACCTTTTCCTAAGAAATTTACACCTAAATAACAGATCCAAATTACGAAAAAGCCTAAACCACCTAAAATAGCAGTTTTTTTTCCTTCCCAACCTTTTGTAATCCGTGCATGAAGATAAGTTGCAAATACTAACCAGGTAATTAACGCCCATGTTTCTTTTGGATCCCAACTCCAATACGAACCCCAAGCTTCATTTGCCCAAACACCACCAGAAATAATACCAATTGTTAAAAAAGGAAAACCTAAACCAATAATTCGATAACTCCAGTTATCAATACTTTGCAATAATTTTAATTTTCCAAATTCAGACGCTTCAGAAGAAGAAGAAATTAATTTGGCTTCGTAATAATCTACCATGACATTGTAGAAAGCTGATGAAGAATTATCTACCGCTTTTAAATCAATTTCTTTGTAGCCTGAAATAACTAAGAATAAGATACAAAGTAACGAACCCATAATTAATGTTCCATAGCTTAATAACATCATACTTACATGCATCATTAACCAATTTGATTGTAAGGCTGGAACTAAGGGACTTGATTTCTGCATTTCTGGAGAAAGTGTAAGATTTGCAAATCCACTAATTAATAGAGTAATTGGAATAACAATTGCACCAATTAAACGACTACTTGTTTTTGTTTCAATATACAAATAGACAGCTAATAAAATCCATGTTAAAAAAAGTAAAGATTCATACAAATTACTTAATGGGAAATAACCTGCGACTACCCAACGAGAACAAAGAATAAAAAATAGAGATACAGTTGCTAGACTGGTACTTACTCGCCCGATTGTTGATAGCGCTGATTTATCATTAAAGAATAATAAATTAACCCAATAAATTACCATTGCAAAAAGTAAAATACCAAAAACAGCGTTTGATAAAGTGTTTTGAATTTCATTCCAATCCATGAAATTTCTCCTATAAAATTTTTTTGTATAAATTGTAATACGCTTTACTATTGTACCAAAAATGATCAAATTATATTGAAGTATAAACATACCCAAGAATTTACGTTGACATTCATTTCGGTATGACGTTATTATCATTTTACTTTTAACTAAAATTATTATTGTATGGCAGTGCAAAGAGACTATGAGATCATGATTCTTTTAACAGAAGAATTTAATGACAGTGAACTAAAAACGTGGGTATTCAATTATGCAAAAAATTTACGCAAGTTTAACGTATCGGATATTTCCGTAATCTCACGTGGAAAACATAATTTAGCTTATTCTATTGTGAATAAAACTAAAGGAAATTATATTCAGTTAAATTTCTCAAGTATGCCAAAATATATCAACAATTTTGCAAATACTTTAAAATTAGATTCACATGTTTTACGATTCTTAATTTTCAACAAAGAAACCAATTAATATAATTGGTTTTTTTCAAAAACGGAAACATGCTAAATTTAGTCGACGTCGATAAAAAACTAAATGATCTAACAATATATCTATTGTTGTAATATTTTATGCTTTATGTTATAATACTATTATCATACTCAGGTATGGGTAATGTCCTCAGTAGCTCAGTGGTAGAGCAATCGGCTGTTAACCGATTGGTCGTAGGTTCAAGTCCTACCTGGGGAGTATAAAAAATGAAATATTCTATGACAAATAACTCTGATAAATTAAAGATTGGTAACAAGACCTTTACATCAAGATTAATGTTAGGAACAGGGAAATATAAAACTACCAAAGATGGAATTGATAGTATTGCTAGTAGTGGATGCGAAATTGTGACAGTTGCTATTAGGCGTTTACCTACCAACTTAAAACATGATACAAGTAATTTTTTAAATCATTTAGATTGGAAAAAACATTGGTTATTACCAAATACAGCAGGTTCTCAAACCGCAGATGAAGCTATCCGAATGGCATTTTTAGGGCATGAGTTAGCTTGTCGATTAGGGCAAGAAGATAACTTTTTTGTCAAACTAGAAGTAATTTCAGACCCAAAATATTTATTACCAGACCCAATTGGAACGTTAAAAGCAGCTGAATTTTTGATAAAAAAAGGTTTTACTGTATTACCATACATTAATGCTGATCCAATGTTAGCCTTACATCTCGAAGATTTAGGATGTGCGACAGTTATGCCATTAGGTTCCCCTATTGGTTCAGGACAAGGGTTAGCTAATTTAACTAATATTAAAATTATTGTTGAAAATGCTCAAGTTCCAGTAATTGTTGATGCAGGTATCGGAACAACGAGTGAAGCGACAATGGCTATGGAGTTAGGAGTTGATGGAGTTCTACTGAATACTGCAGTTGCTCAGGCGAAAAATCCTGCTCAAATGGCTTATGCTATGAATTTAGGAGTAGAAGCTGGGCGACTAACTTATTTAGCAGGCCGCATGGAAAAAAAGAACTATGCAACTGCAAGTTCTCCACTTACTAATATTAGTACAATATTGTAAAAATTCATGTATAATATTTAATGGGTGGTAATCCAAAACCTCCCTTAATTAATTACGTAATTAGTATAAATAGAAAATAAATAAGTGAATAGAAACTAACGCAAATTTTTAAATAACTACAACTAATTAATTACTATGTTTGAAAAATTTACCGAAGGCGCGATTAAAGTAATTATGTTATCGCAAGAAGAAGCAAGAAGAATGGGCCATAATTTTGTTGGGACTGAACAACTTCTATTAGGAGTAATTGGTCAACGACATGGGATCGGTGCTCGAGCTTTAAAAAAAATTAAAGTTACTTTAAAAAAAACGAGAAAAGAAATTGAATTATATATCGGGCGTGGCACAGGATTTGTTGCTTCTGAAATTCCTTTCACACCACGAGCAAAACGCGTATTAGAAATGGCTGTTCATGAAGGAAAAGATCTAGGTCAAAACTTTGTAGGTACAGAACATATCTTATTAGCATTAATTGCAGAGCCTGATGGTGTTGCACGACGTACATTAGACAAAATGCGTGTTAATTTACCAAGCTTAAGAAATTTAGTTTTAGCGTATATTGAAGAAACGCAAGAAGAGATGTTACGTCCATTATCACAAGCTGAAAAATACTTATTAGAACGTGAAAGACGTGGAAGTCAAACACCAACATTAGATGAGTATGCTGAAAATATTAGTAAAGAAGCAGTTGATGGTGAATTAGATCCAGTTATTGGACGAGAAAAAGAAATTGATGATGTCATTGCAACTTTAGCTCGTCGTAGAAAAAATAACCCTGTTTTAATTGGTGAACCTGGGGTAGGTAAAACTGCCGTTGCCGAAGGATTAGCACAATTAATTTTAACAGAAAAAGGTCCAAACTTCTTAGATGGAAGTATCATCATGGCTTTAGATTTAGGTTCAATTTTAGCTGGTACTAAATACCGTGGTGAGTTCGAAGAACGTTTAAAACGAATTGTTGAGGAAGCTCAGAATGAACGTTCCGTTATTGTCGTAATTGATGAAATTCATACATTAGTTGGTGCTGGTGCTGCAGAAGGTGCTGTAGATGCTGCAAACATTTTAAAACCAGCCCTAGCACGTGGTAAATTCCGTTGTATCGGAGCAACGACAAATGAAGAATATCGTAAATATATTGAACGTGATGCAGCTTTAGAACGACGTTTCCAACCAGTTCGTGTAGATGAACCAAGTGTAGGAACAACAATTGAAATCTTACGTGGTTTACGATCAAAATTTGAACAACATCATGCATTAAGTTATCATGATAAAGCTTTAGAACAAGCAGCAATTCTTTCTAATAAATATATTGCAGATCGTTTCTTACCAGATAAAGCAATCGATGTTATTGATGAAGCGGCTGCCCGTGTTCGATTAGAAAATAGAAGATTACCAAAAGGTTTACAAATCTTACTAACGGAGTTACAAGATACATTAAAAGATAAAGAAGAATGTGTGAAAGATCATGATTTTGATGCAGCAAGACAACTTGTAGATCATGAAATCGAAGTTCGAACTCATATTCGTATCATGAAAAAATCAGCTGCAGCTCAGAAAAAACGTTTAGGAATTGTAAGAGAAGATATCGATATTGTAAACGAAAATGATATTGCAAATGTAATTTCAAATTGGACAGGCGTTCCTGTGAATAAACTTACAGGTTCTGAGTCAGAACGATTAATGAAAATGGAAGAAGAGCTTCACAAACGCCTTATTGGACAAGATCATGCTGTAACATCAGTGTCAAAAGCGGTTCGTCGTGCTCGAGTAGGATTAAATGATCCAAATCGTCCAATTGCCAGCTTTATTTTTGCGGGACCAACAGGTGTTGGAAAAACTGAGTTAACAAAAGCATTATCAGACTATATGTTCAGTACTGATATGATTCGATTAGACATGTCAGAATTCATGGAGAAACATACCGTAGCGAAATTAATCGGTTCGCCTCCAGGATATGTAGGTTATAACGAAGGTGGTTTATTAACAGAAGCTGTTCGTTCAACTCCATATACAGTAGTATTATTTGATGAGGTTGAAAAAGCTCATCCAGATGTTTTCAATTTATTACTACAAATTTTAGATGATGGTCGTTTATCGGATTCAAAAGGTCGGGTAGTAGATTTCACGAATACTTTAATTATTATGACAACGAACTTAGGTTCTAAAATTATTGAACGTGAAAGTGGAATTAAAACAAAACTACAACAAGGTGATGATAGAAAGTTCAAAGTAACTCCAGATGCTGTGTTAGGGTGGGAACCAAGACCGGAACCTGCGACTGATCCTAAAGTTTTTGGACGTATCAAATCATTAGTACATGAAGAATTGAAAAACTTCTTCCGTCCAGAATTCTTAAATCGTATTGATGAGATTATTGTTTTTAATCACTTAACACGTCTTGATCTGTGGAGAATTTGTGGGTTAATGATTGACCAAATCAAAAAACGATTAGCTGATAAAGAATTAGAATTAGTAATTACATTCCCTGTTCAAGCTTTCTTAACAGATGAAGGGTATGATCCACTTTATGGTGCACGACCATTACGTCGTTCTATTTCTAAGTATTTAGAAGATACATTAGCAGAACAATGTTTATCACAAACATTATTCCCGAATACTAAAATTATTGTTCGTCGAAAACGAGTGGAAGATAGTATTTTAACATACACAAATGAATTAGAAGTTGAAATTAATTTCGATAATGTTGATCGTCGTTTCTTCGAAGATGGTGCAATACCAGAAGCAATTGACGCAACAAAAGCCTTAACAGATGGTTCTAATACGGCAACATCAGATTCAATTACTCCAACTGGTGAAAGTGATGATGATGGAAAAGAAAGTGCATGGCAAAAAGCTAAACGTAAGTACGGTGAAAGAAAAGACAAACGTTCAAAAGATAAAAAAGCGAGAAAATTCCAAATCCCACGATCAGAAGGGGACGATAAAGGTGGTCTTTTCGGAACGCGAAAGAAAAGTAATGGCGATGAAGACTAATACAATTTAAAAAATTAAAACAAATTGTTAGTAGATCTGAACTGAAAAACTATCTGATTTCTAATCTTAGTTGCTCAGTTCAGATTTCTACTTTTTTCAAAAAAGTCCATTATTAAAACTTGACTTTTAAAACAAATTAGTATAACATGTCTTAAAGTATATTCATATAAAAAATAATAATGGCTGTACCTAAGAAAAGAACATCAAAAGCGAAAAAGAATGCTCGTAAGGCAAACTGGAAACGTAAAGGAGTTAAAGCAGCTCAAAAATCGTTCTCATTAGCTAAATCAATGTTACGAGGAAAACCAACAAGTTTTGTATACAGTGTATACGTAGATGAAAGTGAATAAATCTTAAAAGATTCTTTCAAGATTTATTTTCAAGAATTAGAATGATTTTATAATAGTTTTTATGCGGGTGTGGCGAAATTGGTAAACGCACTGGTTTTAGGTACCAGCGCCGAAAGGTTTGATGGTTCAAGTCCATCCATCCGCAATAATTAATCCAAATTCTTTATTATTTATTTTAATATTAATTAATTAAATTTAATATGCTTCCTTTTACTCTTCAACAACTTAGAATTTTAAAAGCAATTGCAACCGAACGAAATTTTACTCGAGCTGCTGCTCGTTTATACATTTCACAACCCTCTCTAAGTAAACAAATTAAAATATTAGAGAAAAATTTAGACACAATATTAATTAATCGTGAAAGAAACGATATTTCGTTAACAGAAAGTGGGAAAATTTTTTTACAGTATTCCGAACGTATCTTAATTCTTTGTGAAGAAAGTTGTCGGGCTTTAATTGATTTAAAAAAAGGCGATAGAGGAAATTTAAAAGTTGGTGCTAGCCAAACAATTGGAACCTATTTAATGCCGCGAATTTTGGCTCTATTTGCTCAAAATTATCCACAAATTGATTTAAAAGTTCAAGTTGATTCTACACGAAGTATTTCCACAAGTATTATTAAACGTGAAATAGATGTAGCCATCGTTGGAGGTGAAATATCAAAAAAATTAAAAAAAAAATTAACCATTCAACCTTTTGTTTGCGATGAGTTAAGTCTCATTATTTCAAAATCACACCCCTTTGCTTTAAAACAGGTAATTAAAAAAGAAGATTTATATTGTTTAGATTTTATTACTTTACACTCCACATCAACTATCAAAAAGTTCATTGATAATACCTTAATTCAAAATAAAATTAAGACAAATGAATTAAAAACAATTTTACAATTAAATTCAATTGAAGGCATTAAAACTGCGGTTAGTTTAGGATTAGGTGCAGCCTTTGTTTCGTCCTCTTCCATTGAAAAAGAGATAAAATTGAAACAAATTAAAATCTTAAAAATTGAAAGTCTTAATATTAACCGTCAATTGTCAATTATTAGTAACCCTGAATGCTATAAATCAAAAGCATTTCATTTGTTTTATAAAGAACTCATTCGATTAAAAAGCAAAAGTAAAACGTAAACTATATTTGAGAAAAAGTTGACGGTTTAAAAAAATTTTTAGTAATATTTAATTTAAGTAAAAATAAATTAATTTAGATTATGAAATACGCAATTGTCGAAATTAGTGGAAGACAATTTTGGATTGAATCTGGAAAATACTATGATTTCAATCGAATTCCGACAGAGTTAGGAAAACAAATAACATTAAATCGAATTTTATTATTAAATGATGATGGCAATGTATTAATTGGACAACCATATTTAGAAAGTGTAAAAATTAAAGGTAAAATTTTAGAACACTTCCGTGGTAAGAAAACAATTGTTTACAAAATGCGTCCTAAAAAGAAAACTCGTAAGAAACAAGGTCACCGACAAGAGTTAACGCGAGTTTTCATCGAAGATATTATTATGAATTAATTAGAAACAAGAGGAATTTAAGATTATGGCACACAAAAAAGGTGCAGGTAGTACAAAAAATGGTCGTGATTCAAATTCAAAACGATTAGGTGTAAAGAAATTTGGTGGTGAAAAAGTTAAAGCTGGAAATATTTTAATTCGTCAACGTGGAATGAAATTTAAACCAGGTCTAAATGTTGGATGTGGAAAAGATTTTACTTTATTCGCCTTAACAGAAGGAACAATCAAATTTGATTATCAAGAAGGAAAACAAAAGCGTATAAACATTATTGTTTAAGAACTTTTAAATAATTTTAAATGCAAAAAAATTCTATTACAAAAAAATATCAAAACTTAGTTAGTCAAATAAATAATTTTGAAGATAAGTTTCAAACTCTTACAGACAATGAGTTACGTGCTCAAAGTTTTAAGTTAAAAAAACAATATCAGGATTCTAAAGATTTAAATTCAGTAATTAGTGAATCTTTTGCATTAACAAGAGAAGCTAGTGTTCGAACATTAGGATTACGACATTTCGATGTTCAATTGATTGGGGGTTTAACTCTAAATAATCAAAAAATTGCTGAAATGAAAACCGGCGAAGGAAAAACACTTGTAGCTACACTTGCTGCTTCCTTAAATGCTTTAACTGAAAAAGGTGTTCATATTATTACAGTTAATGATTATTTAGCAAGTCGTGACCATGCCTCAATGAGCCCAATTTATAGTTTACTAGGTTTAAATACGGGGTTAATTCAAGATGATATGTCAAAGTTAGATCGGAAAAAAAATTATAATGCCGATGTAACTTATGTAACAAATTATGAGGTAACCTTTGATTTTTTACGTGATAATATTGCTTTAAATTCAAAGGATGTTACACTTCGTCCATTTAATTATTGTATTATTGATGAAGTTGATTCAGTTTTAATTGATGAAGCGCAGACACCGTTGATTCTTTCAGATAATTTTGAAACACCAGTAGATAAATATATCATTGCCGCTGAAATTGTCGAATATTTAGAACCTAATGTTGATTATACAGTAGATGAAAAAAATAAAAATGTCGTCTTACTAGATAAAGGTAGTCAGCAAATTGAAAAAATTCTACAAATTCAAGATTTATATGATACCAGTAATCCATGGATTCCATATATTATTAATGCAATTAAAGCTAATGCATTATTCAATAACAATGTCCAATATATTATTCAAAATAACCGTATTGTAATTGTTGATGAATTTACAGGTAGAATTATGCCAGATCGACGTTGGGGTGATGGACTTCACCAAGCTATTGAAGCTAAAGAAAAATTACCAATTCGTCAAAAATCTGAAACCCAAGCTGAAATAACCTACCAAAATTTTTTTTTACTTTATCCCAAACTAGCTGGTATGACAGGGACGGGAAAAACTGCTGAAGTTGAATTTGAAAAAATTTATAAACTATCGGTGGACGAAATCCCTACCGCACGTCCTACGTTACGGAAAGATTTACCAGATTTAGTTTATAAAGATCAGTTTTTAAAATGGAATGCTATTTCAAAAACTTGTAACGAAATTTCATCAAAAGGTCAACCTGTCCTAATTGGAACAACTACCATTGAGAAATCAGAAATGTTAGCTGAATTATTAAACGAATATAAGTTATCGTATCAGCTTTTAAACGCAAAACCAGAAAACGTTCGCCGAGAATCTGAAATTGTTGCACAAGCAGGAAACCGCGGTGCTATTACAATTGCTACAAATATGGCTGGGCGGGGTACTGATATTATCCTTGGTGGAAATAGTATATTTAATGTTCAAAAAGAATTATATGATATCTTGACTTTGTCACGGAATTATATACTTTCAAAAGACATGAATATTTTCCAATCTCCGTTAAAAAGTCAATTTAGATGTACATCTCAAAACTTCTTAAGTGTTCTTCTTTCATTGTTAAAAGATCCAATGTTCTTAGAATTATCTGACATTGGAATTTTACGTGCATTAAAAGAAAATGATACGAATTCAATTCCTGATTTACCTTATCAATGTGCGATTAAATTTTTAATTGACGAACTAAAAACACATTATAATAAGAATCAAAAGCAAGAAAATCAAATTGTAAAAAACTTAGGTGGATTGTATATTGTTGGAACGGAACGAAATGATTCACGACGAGTAGACAACCAACTACGTGGAAGATGTGGTCGCCAAGGTGATCCAGGAACTTCCCAATTTTTCTTAAGTTTAGATGATAACTTATTAAGACTCTTTGGCGGATCGAAAGTTCAAACTTTCTTCCAATCTCAAATGTTAGATGATTCCCCATTAGAATCAGAATTTCTGACACGAAGTTTGGATTCAGCACAACAAAAAGTAGAGGAACGAGCTTATCAACAAAGAAAGAATTTATTTGATTATGATGAAGTTTTAAATAAACAACGAAATGTTGTTTATTCAGAAAGAACAAAAATTTTAAATAAAGAATCACTTCAAAAAAATATTATTGCTTATGGTGAGCAAATGATTACTGACCTTTTATTAGAAATGACAGTACAAAATTATTCCACAAAGCAAATTATTTCTGTATTTGAGAATTTATTTGATAAACATTTTTTAGTAAATTCAGATCAGAAACCAAATGGGTTTCAACAATATTTATTCAATGAGTTTTGGTTGATTTATCAAACTAAAATTAATGAATTCAAAGTTCATGGAGATGGATTCTGTGAAAGTATGGAACGAAATGTGAGTTTATTAAATATTGATTTTATTTGGTGTAAACATTTACAAGAAATGTCATTACTGCGTGAAGCTGTTAGCTGGCGTGGTTATGGCCAACGGAATCCATTATACGAATATAAACGAGAAGCATTACAAGCTTTCAAAGAACAATCCAGAGTCGTAAAACGCTTAATTATTAATGAATTTTTAAGCTCGTCTGTTTTATAAAACAATATATTTTTAATTTAATTTAAATATGGCAAAACGTACACTTTCAAATAAAAGTCGATATGCAGTTTTAAAAGTATCTGGCTTCAGAGCACGTATGTCGACTCCTCAAGGTCGTAAAACTATCAAAAATCGTCGCAAAAAAGGAAGAAAATCATTAGCAATTAGTAGTTAATTCCTTCATTTAATTATTAGAGTGATTATAAAATCACTCTAATAATAAATAATTTTTTATTTAAAATTACAAGTAATAGTAGCTCAGCAAATCAAATTAACTTTTGAATAAATATTTTATGAAATTTACCAGTGAATTAGCTCTTTTTTTAAAAGCTCGTTATCCAATCATTTATATAAATACAATTGAAGAAGATCGAGTGGAATATATTATTCGAAAAAATATAAAAACAAATTTAAATCGTAGTATATATAGCTGGGATTTTGTAGATGGTTATACAAATAATCCAAATAATGAAGGATTTGCAAAAAAAAATCCGTTACAAGCCTTAGAACTTATAGAACGGATTAACTCTGAAACTCCGGCTTTATTTTTATTGAAGGATTTTAATCGTTTTTTAACAGATCTTTCAATTTCTCGCAAACTTCGGAATCTTAGTCGAATATTAAAACTTCAACCAAAGACAATCATTATTATTGGCTCAGATTTATCAATTCCAAAAGAATTACAAGAACTAATCACTATTTTACAATTTCAACTACCATTAGAAGAAGAGATCAATCAAGAATTAACACGATTGGTAACCTCTCTAAACATTGAAGTTGATACTGAATTATTCGAAAGTTTAACTAGAGCTTGTCAAGGATTATCTTTAGAACGAATAAGGCGTGTTTTGTCGAAAATCATTGCAACTTATAAAACAATCGACCAAAACAGTATTAATGTTTTATTAAGTGAAAAAAAACAAATTATCAGCCAGACTGAAATTTTGGAATATTGTTCGGTAAATGAACAAATTACAAGTTTAGGAGGTTTAAATAATTTGAAAGACTGGTTGACAAAACGAAAAACTGCATTTGGTGTACAAGCCTCAAATTATGGATTACCAACACCAAGAGGATTATTATTAATTGGCATTCAGGGGACAGGAAAATCCTTAGCAGCAAAAGCTATTGCAAATGATTGGCAATTACCACTTTTAAAATTAGATGTTGGTAAATTGTTTGGTGGCATTGTTGGTGAGTCAGAATCTCGTTTACGTCAAATGATTAGTGTTTCTGAAACAATCTCACCTTGTATTTTATGGATTGACGAAATTGATAAAGCATTTACAAATACTGATAGTAGAGGTGACAGTGGCACCAGTAACAGAGTATTAGCAACATTTATTAGTTGGTTATCAGAAAAAACAAAACCTGTTTTTGTAATTTCAACGGCGAATAACATCGATATGTTACCATTAGAAATTATTCGAAAAGGAAGGTTTGACGAAATTTTCTTTTTAGATTTACCAACAATAAAAGAACGTGAAGAAATTTTTAAAATTCATATTCAAGAATTTAGACCAAATAGTTGGGAATTGTTCAATTATGAAAAATTAGCTCAATTATCTGAATCTTTTTCAGGAGCGGAAATTCGACAAAGTATTATTGAAGGAATGTACCAAGCGTTTTATGAAAAACGTGAAGTTACAACGGAAGATATTTCACTTGCTCTAAAAGACTTTATACCATTAGCTAATTTAGAAAGCAGCCAAATGGCAAAATTACAAAATTGGGCAACTTCGGGTCAAATTCGTTTAGCATCATCGGAACCTATATATATTTAAGTTAAAATTTTTATTTTTAATGAAAAAACAAATTTTTCGAGTACTTGCTGATTTACGGTTTTCAATTTTCACACTTCTTCTAATTAGTTTGTGTAGTATCATTGGAACTGTAATTGAGCAAGATCAATCTATTGAAACGTATAAGATAAATTATTCATTAGCAAATCCTGTATTTGGATTTCTTACATGGGATAAAATTCTATATTTTGGATTAGATCATGTTTATAAAACATGGTGGTTTTTATCTTTAATCTTTTTATTTGGTTGTAGTTTAGTTCTTTGCAGTTTTTTGCAACAATTACCTTCTTTAAAAATTGCACGACGATGTCAATTCTTTCGAACAAATCGTGCTTTTTATAAATTAAAGAATTATACCGTTCTATTAAATTCTTCTTTTCCAAAAATTTTAGCTTCTGTTAAAATGAAACAATATTCTATGTTTCAACAAAAAAACATAGTATATTCGTATAAAGGTTTAATCGGAAGAATTGCACCAATCGTAGTTCATTTTAGTATGATTTTAGTATTGGTTGGGACAGTGATTAGTTCATTATTTGGTTTTAAAGCACAAGAAGTTGTTCCAAAAACAGAAAATTTTCATATCCAGAATATTCTATCAAATGGTGGACTAACAATTATTCCTCAAAACTCCGCACGTGTAAATGATTTTTGGATTACCTATACAAAAAGTAAAACAGTTTCTCAATTCTATTCCGATATTTCTATTCTAAATAATCATGGAAATGAAATTGAACGAAAAACTATTTCGGTGAATTCTCCTCTGACTTACAAAGGAATTTATTATTATCAGACGGATTGGAATTTAGAAGGTTTACGGTTTAAAACAAATACAAATCAAAATATTGAATATCCATTAGTGAATGTCTTTCCAAATCAAGAAAAGATCTGGCTAACATGGATTTCAAATAATCAATTGACACAAAATGGAATAATTTTATTAATTGATAATCTTGAAGGATATTGTTCCATCTATAGTGAAGGAGGAGACTTCTTAGGAAATATGGAAATTAATGAAAGCTTAAATTTCAATCAAAATCTAACATTATCAGAAATCTTAAGTTCTACTGGTTTGCAAGTAAAACTTGATCCGGGCATTCCATTAATTTATTTAGGATTTTTCTTCTTAATGATAAGTACGTTAATGAGTTATATTACGTATTCGCAAGTTTGGATGTTTAAAAAAGATCGAGAATTATTTATTGGGGGAAATACTAATAGAGCTT